GTATACAGCTTTGTCACTTTTCTCATATTTTAGAGTAATTTATCAAGTTAAAGGAGTTTACCGATAGCTCCTGAAGAATTAAGCTTATCAAATTTCCATCAACTGTTGAAAAAAAAAAAAAGATATAGACGGAAATGAACTTAATTTTTATCTAAATCCGCGTGAACTATCAATTTTGCCAGAATTTACCCATGATAAAGAAAAAACTTTATAGAGAATTTGTATAAAAAAATGAAAAGATATATACAAATTTTAGAGAGGATCTGCTAAATATTGATTATCACTGGCCTCTGTTTTACTCGTATATTATTAATTGAGTAATAATTGTGTGATACGGTAAGAGTAACTTAATTGACGTAACTAATAATGCAATGTGTGGAACTTTTCACCTTCCCGCGCACTCGCAAGATAATGTAAAAAACAATTAGAATGTCATAAAACTTTGCGACTAAATTGTTTTTTGGACGAATCACACTCCTTCATATACATCGGGAGTCCATTGATGAAACGGAACGAGAGAAGGTTTAAATGCCGTTCCAGCTATGATAAAGGCAACAACTGTATAAATTACAGCAAGATACTGGCTAAAAGAGAATCCAACCGCTATTTTATCAAGCTGAAGCTGTCCACCAGAAATTGCATACAACAAGGAAAAACCATATATCAGAAAAGATGAACTAGCTCCACCCATCAACAAAAACTTCGTAGTTGCTTCATTGGATCTTATATCCCTTTTTGTATGTCCAGACAGAAAACAAGAAGATAGACTTGATAATTCCAATGCCACGTAAAGGGTGACTAAATCATTTGCCCGGCAAAGAACCATTCCACCCAAACCTGCAGTTAGTACGAGAAGCAAAAATTCTGCCAAAGCCGTTTTTGAACATCGTATGTAATCAACTGACAACAGAACAGATAAAAAAGAACAAATCAATATAAAAAATCGAAATATATAACTAAAATTACTGATCCGATCATTTTCAGAAACAATAAAAATCGATTGGATCCCCCATTGACACAGTGAAGCAATCGCGCCAATTAACATAGATATTAGCGAAATTCGAAGAGGCAAAATTGTATTTCTGCCTTTGTTTAATAAATCAATTATAAGAATTGTAATTAAACTGAAAATTAAAATACATTCTGGCAAAGTTGACAAATTACTAAGTAAAAAATAGAGATCTGAGAAAATAGAATTGGTGTAATTCATAATAAAAATCAGGATAATATTTGAGAATGATTAACTTTTCGCCATATCGCTTTCAAAAGAAAATTAAGAAATTGAATACTTTCATATCTATATGATTGTGTAAACGGCAATAACGAGATATTTGTCTTTTCTTTTTATTCAATTGAAAAAATTTGCTAATAAATTCTATTCAGTTGATTTAGAAATGAAAACAAATAGAAAACCATTAGGCTTGTGGTATTAATTAAATAAATGTTAACGAAACAGATCGATTTAGGTTTAAATGCCAAACCTTTTGATTTATTTTTGGGAAATCGAGCTTGCCACACACAGGAACTACTTTTGGCAGTTCCAGGGCAAATCTACGTCTTAAAAGACGTATCGTACTCTTATGTTTACTTGCCAACGTACTATCACACGAAAGTTGTGGTATATATCTCAATTTACGCAATCCATCTCGATTTATTGAAGCACTGTGATACGAAGAAAGAGTATTCCAAATTTTTGCGAACCTGTTCAAAATATCATCATCTGTTGACACAACCCAAGCTAATTTACTAACTGGATATCCATTACTATCGCGAAATTTCTCTTTTTCCAAAAACTTAACTAGTAGCAAAAATGGAATCCTGGGGTAACTTTTTTGCCCACTCAATCTACTTTTGTAGGAATCTACCGCGGTTTCAACCTGAACATCTTTTGATGCTGACCGAATGGTTGATACATAACCCAAAAATAAGACACAACTAGTGGATAACAAATCATTACGTATTTGAATAAATTCAGGTGGATAATGGAAATGAGATCTAAGAAATATCAAAATATAATGAATCCATTTTTTTACAAAATATTGAGTTCCATGAAAAGCTATGACGGATTTGTTTTTATATCTTCCAAAGTGAACGCACAAACTTCGAATGAGGCAACGGTTGGTTATTAGTTTATCCAATTGAAACGTATATTTTGAAACACATTTATTTTTTAATATCATGATACTTTTATCAGGCGACACAAAAAGTTTTGGCTGCAATTTACACATTCGTGTCCATGACAGTAATAATATTGAATCAATTTCGTAAGTGAAAAAATTTTGAAGTAGCATATCAATACTTTCATGTTCTTTTTGTTTCCAAGATCGAGGGTGAATAAATTTCCCATACAAAATTTTGTAAGCATGAATAACTATCCTTAATAAATGTAGGAATGGGACATCTTTAACTCGTCGCCGAAACAAACGAAATGAGGTTTCTAGGTGAAGATTTTGCGACATCTCCATTTTTAAAACGTGACTAGATTTTGGCAATCTATCTTCCAAAAATAGGAATATTGAATGAGTAGACTGTGAAATTGTTGAATTGTTATTCTTTTTAGTTACCAACCGACACGAAAGGGGTATTGCCAAAATTAAACATATTGTTTGTAAAAGTACGTGGAGATACACGTTGATATCAAGCCGACTGCCTCATTTTCAAACAAATTTTGAATAGAAAATCTCCGAATAATCTTGGTAGCGCACGCTATCAATTAAACGTTTTGTTGTTACTGCATTATAACCCCCGAAGACTACATTTAAGTCTTGTCTATCCAAACAAGATTTCCAGGCGACTGAGTAAAAATTGTCTTTAAATAAAAAAAGAAATAGATATGAGAAGCAATCTTTATTAACGCTAAGCCATTCACTTCTATGTAATAGATCAAACCTAGGAGGAGATCCAGAGGTCATTTTCGTTGCAATAACTCCTAAACATTACTATATTCTGTAATTACTTTTCTTAAAAAGATTCAATATAATATATTATTAGCTAAATTTTTACTATTCAAAATAAATAAAGATGTAACTGCAACTATTTAGTCATTGTACTCAAAAATGATAAATCATCTGTTTCATCGAACAACGTGAAATCTGAACGTAGTAAATACTTACCACTCTTTAAAGTAAATATTAACTAATTGAATTTTTGTAGAGCAAATATTCAACCAAGTGACAGAGTTATTGATTTGATTCTCGATAATGTGCTGAGCCGCAACTATCTTTTGCAAAGTCAGGACGAGTTTTACTAAGGCAAATTTCTAATTTGGTTAAGTCGTTTATCAACCTCTAACCCTAAATTGTATTGGGTAGAAGAATTCGTTTCAGTAGTAGTTGCTGCCTTGAACTATCTTTGATCCCCTCTCTTTTTACAACTTTTTATCACGCTCATAAGAATATGTACAATATCACTTCTTTCAAAAAAGCTTTTGATAAAGAACCAGTATTCCCTGCGAAATATTCTACTTTTTAGAGGAATGCAAAATACGGCATAGATATAAAGTATAAGTAAAAGAGAGGGATAATACAAAAGCATCTGAAAAGATCTGTAAACTAGGCTCATTAGATTCTCCTAAAATTTGATTTTTAATTAGAACTTGATTCCGATCTATTCAAGCACCTTAGCCCGTTTCAAAATATCACGAACGATTGCTGTTGATTGCGCTCCTTTTCTAAGTAGGATAGTAATGGCAAAGAGATCCAATTGAGTTTGTCCTTTCCTAGGATTGTAGAAGCCAACCTCTTCGATGGCTTTACCTTCTCTCCGAAATTTGGTATCAATCGCAACTATTCGATAAGTAATCTATCGGGATAGGTAAGTGCACGCCGTACGGAACCCCCCCCCGTAAAACCGTAGATGAAACGTTAAATTCGTGCGGCTTAAAGCACAACTTCATTCAGTTGAATAGATAACTGACCCATCCAATAGCAGAAGGATACTTCTAACTCATATTATATGACGCGGATATTCTCCAATTTATCGAGTTATCTCATCGCGAATGATTCTTTCATAAGAAACAAAACTACAGGGTAAACAGTTTAGATAAATGATAGGGCAAGCTCAACCCCCCCTCTTTTGTATTTACCTGCTAATAAGTTTCAGTTGAATATCGCAAATCCTCTCGTTCGTAGATCTATTTTAACTAGATCCTTAGGTTTGGGCTTAACCCCGAGGTCTTTCCCAAATTAAGAGTCGGTAGCAACAGAACCCATCTTCATCGACCCTTAAAAAAGAAAGTTATTGATTAATTCTTTTATATACCTGTTAAAAATTTTAAATAAATTACGAATTAATCAAAGTAAATTGAAGGTAAGGTTGTTGGATCATATGAACCCAGTAATACTAAATCAACCCCGCCAAAATCAAGTTTTAAGCTCCCCGGTAAAAACACACAAGATAACGGACTAATGAGGCTTCAATGTCCCATTTATTTTAAATAACCATGGATCTAATTTCCCTCCCCAAAAAGATAAATAGATTCAAATAGGTATTATTCAAATTTCATTGGGTAATTGTTTTTAACAAATGTCGAAGCGAGAACGTTTCCTCATTTGAGTGAAACTGGCGGAGACCAGACTCCGCAAAAACGATCTTGATACTCGAGTCACACGTTGCTTCTTACCATGTTGCTTCAAACGAGGTTTTACCATAATATCTAAAAACCGAGAATGAATTTACTGTTAAATACTTAATTGCCTTAGTACCTTCGATTGATATTTTTGGTACAAAGCCTACGATGCAAAATGAAGTTAAGCAGACTAGAACTTATTTTGAATTTTTATCTGCACAGTTTATCCAATTAAGTATTTAATTTCTCTTTAGCCGCATACGTTACATCAATTGTAATTTCTAAAATATTGTTTTGCTTTGCAAAAACTTCGGTGTTCTTTTTTGTTCTCCCCCTTACGAAACCAGGAATTCTACTTGGTTCTGACTCAGCTTCAGGAGTCCGGTTAATATCTCTTCTATCTGTTGATAAAGACTTGGTGCTTACTTCCTTGGTGTCGTGCCCCCCGAAAACATCCGGTAAATGATCTTCCATACCCAGATGAAATGAGTTATAGATTAGATCAGCTATTTGATTGGTTCCTTCGTAACCTAGGAAGGGTCGATATCCCAGAGGAGAGTTCTGAATATGAACCGGTGAAGAGATGACCCCGCACGGAATATCAATACGTTTGCCTATATGACGCTCCATTTGAGTTCCAAATATAGCGGAAGGTTCAATACGGGCTATCGTATCTCCGACTTCGGTATGATCTTCCGTAACTATTACTTCATTACATAAACCCTGAACTTGCTCGTTAAACCGTTCTGCATCATGCTTGCAATACGTGCCCGAGCAACTGACACGAATTCCCATTTCTTTAACGAGTATTTTAGTAATTGAGGCTGCATGAGTTGCATCACCAAAAATTACTGCTTCTTTTCCAGCTAAATTTTGACAATCAATAGACTTTGAAAACCAAGCGGCTTGAGAAACAAATTTAGTTTGGTTGTCAATATATAATTTGTAGTTAAGTCTTTGTTCTGTCAGAGCGAAAGCCCACACATTTACAAGCTTTTCAATCTGTCTAATAAAATCAGCTGTGTTTGAAATTCCCATGGGAGTTATAGATATGTAAGGCATTCCATATTCTTTTTCGAAAAAAGCTGCTGTCATCAAACCCGCTTCGCGGTAAGGAATTATATTAAACCAAGCTCTTGGCAAATCCTTCAAATATTTTAGATATCCTCCTTCTGGGATTACTTGATTGACTGAAACTCCCGATTCTCCAAGTAGACGTTTCAATTCGCGACAGTCATGTTGATTATGGAAGCCTAAGGTAAAAATTCCTATAATATTTGCCGAAGGTGCAATTGTTACAGATCGGTCTAAAGTACTTTGTTTACAAGCCCTATCTAGATGAAATCGAATTATTTGTTCCAAGGTTCTATCCGCCGCTTGAAGCTCATTAACTCAGTAATAATTAACATCCGCGAGAATTACATCAGATTTGGAAGACAAAGAAGCTCGCTCCACAAAATTTTGGAGATCCTCCTGTAAAATACTAGAGGTACATGTAGGTGTCAAAACAATTAGGTCGGGGTGTTATTCCTCATCTTTTCGACTTATGCTGTTTATAACCTTCTCTTGAGACCCACGTGCTAATACGTGGCGATCCACTACACTAGCAGTTACTGGGGTGAAATCCCTCTCCCTCTCCGACATAGAGCGCATTACGTTGAAATAGTCATCTCCCAAAGGGGCATGCATTATAGCATGCACATTCCTGAAAGAACTCGCTACTCGTAAAGTACCTATGTGAGCGGGTCCAGCATACATCCAATAAGCTAATTTCATAATTCGATTTTAGTTTCATTTTGTTGTTTCGCATCATAAAGGGATCTATTGCTATATGTGGCTTATCATCATAATATAAACTGGGAGATCCCTCGAGGGAAACAATTACATCGAGATATTGAGAGATAGGGTAGATAGCAAATTGACGCTAGAAATAAGATTTATGATTTCTTTAATTTCGACTACGTAAAAATGTAGAAGATCTTTTCTTCCTCTTAAAAAGATCTGGGACGGAAGGATTCGAACCTCCGAGTGACGGGACCAAAACCCGCTGCCTTACCGCTTGGCCACGCCCCACAAATGGTGGGTATGATGACTATCTCACACTTTGAGTTTCCTGTCAACCGGCTTTTTCAATTATTTTCTTTGTTCGGTTACAAAAGAATAAAAAGGAAAAGAGATTCAACTAGTTTAAAACTATTAGTATTTCATAAAATGAACTAAAAATGAATACTTAAGCAGAAATTTATTCAGATATCATTTTGGTCTGGGAAGGTTTCTATTTTAAATAATTCAATTTAGTCAAACGAAGAGACATATAATAATAATATATACCCGACGGGTCAACCGATTGAAAGGTGATGTACAAACGCGTCGGATAAAAATTACCTGTTACATCACTGGAGAAAGAAGATGATAGTTTCGTACGATATCTATCTGGAAAATTATATTCACCTCAATGGCGCCTCTTTTGCCAAATTACCTGAAGCTTATGCAATCTTTGATCCAATTGTCGATGTAATGCCAGTAATACCAGTATTCTTTCTCCTACTAGCTTTTGTTTGGCAAGCCGCTGTTAGTTTTCGATAATTAAGTATTGGGGGGGTTGCTTAATTATGGAATGCCTCGCACTTTACCTAATTACGAAAAAGATTCTCAAATAGTTGAGATTGAAAAAGGAAAAAAAAAAGAGCAAGGGTCGCTGCAATTTAAGCAAGAAGAAAAAATTGGTGAACAAGAACTCAATTCTCTGATTTGCTTTTGGCATCTGCAGGCAGGGGTTCGGTATCGACATATTCATTTTTATATGGAAAAATAGGATCCTTGCGCTTTAGTTGAGATGAATAAACAACAATTTCTCTTTCTACCTATTAAAAGAATAATAAGAAAACAAAACACTGGATGAAATAAAAGAAGAGGATGAAATAAAAGAAGAAGGTGTTAAATAAAACAGAATAACGGCTAATAAAAGCTAAGTACTTTCTTACAATTGAGATAACAAATCATACCCATATATTCATATAAGTATAAATGGTAGATGTGAATTAGGTATTCCAAACGAACCTGTTTTGCCCTATTTTATACCTAGTCTTAGAAAAGACGGAGATTTTATCATGCTTACCCTTAAACTATTTGTCTATGCAGTAGTGATCTTCTTCGTTTCTCTCTTCGTTTTCGGATTTTTATCGAATGATCCTGGACGAAACCCCGGACGTAGGGATTAAACAAAAGTAAACCCCCTCGTTTTCTCGTTAGTATAAGTTTATCAATCTACCAGTTTAATTTACTATAAAAAGTAGGAGAGAGAGGGATTCGAACCCTCGGTACATATGAATTGTACAACGGATTAGCAATCCGACGCTTTAAACCACTCGGCCATCTCTCCAAGAGACTAAGTATATATATATATATATATATATACTTTTTTTTTTTATTTTAGCACGGAGTTAGGTTATAAGTCTATACTACAACCTGTATCTACAATATGATTTGTGTAAAGATGAGCTTTCCTGCGTATTACTTGCCAAAGTCAAATTCGGAAGTAATTTTGATTCCAATTAATTCTTTTTTCCATAAAGAAGAGATTGTAACTAAATTTGTTGGGTACAAGTCAAAAACCGCACCCAAGAGGGATTCAATATTTTTTTATCCCAGCCAAAATTGACGAATTTGCTTCCGCAATCTGAAGTAAAAGCCAATATGATGTAATGGCCAATCTCGCGGCTAAAGAGCTTCTCGTGATAGCATCAATAAGAATAAGCAGCAAAGAAATTGAACTTTATCAAATTGATGCCGTGATCTTTTTTCACCCCCCCCCTTCTCTTTTTAAGTAAAAGAAGAAAGAATTAAATAGATATATCTGTTTAATTAAACAGATATATCTTCTTAGTATCAAAATAGATTTATTAAAAACGATATAAGGAGGGATAATGAATCTAGAAATAATTGCGCAACTAACTGTCTTGGCATTAGTAGTTGCATCGGGACCAATAGTTATTGCACTATTGGCAGCTCGAAAGGGTAATCTTTGATGTGGGCAATACAACCATGAAATAAATGGTAATTTCGTATATATACATATGTACATATATACATATGTATATATATACATATATACAAGGAATGAGTAGGGGGGGGGGTCGCAATAAAGGGTAAATACGGTTGGAACGCCTCGCCGATGTAGAAATAGTTGATATAATACAAATGTACCATAGCGGGTATAGTTTAGTGGTAAAAGTGTGACTCGTTTAAATTTGATTTTACTAGTTAAAGGATCTTTCAAATTGAATCTCAACTAAATCAAAAAGCTTCATTTTTACGAAGGTATATCTCTTTTTCTTTACTATTTATTAGTGTGGGAAAAATCCACAATTCCAGTTACTCTTCACTTCGAAAGTCGTACTGATTAGTGACAAAGCAGGATTTGTTTGGTATGCCAAAAACTTGAGACGATTCCAAAAAAAAAAGGAAACATTAGAAATCTATGGGTAGACATCTAAGATATTTGCTTCATCGTCACTGAACCTTGGAAAAAGATCCAAGCTAAAAAGTTAAAGGTGGATCAATCTTGGTTTATCAAGGTTGTCAAATTAAGCATTTAGTTGTTTAAACCATAACAATTGCTTCCGACTCGGTAGAAAATACTGACCTAAGGATAAAAAAAAAGTAAAGATAAAGAACGAGATAACAGAAGAAGTGGGCTAAATTAATTCCCTCCTTCTTATTTAAAGGATCATCTAAGAAGTATATTCATGCTATATGAACAAAAAAAAGCGTAAGCAAGACTGACATAGATATTATGAAGACCAATAAATCAAATTAGGGTGGCTCCCTCATCCAACAAGAGAGACAAAGGAAAAGAAGTCTCTGCAGATTTTAATATGGACGAAGATTTGACACTCATAAGTGAAATTCTGATATATGCTTCCTGTCTAAAATGGGGGAGAGGGTCAACCCATCTTTCAACTTTCCATTCCGAGAACTATATGCTGACAAACTTTATCTCAGTTTTGTACTAATTAGCCTTCCTTGATTCTCATAAAGGAGCCGAATGGGCGGAAACTTCCACGTTCGGTTCTGGATTAGCGATGTCATAACCATTTGTTGCCGTCGACTATAACCTTTAGCCTTCCAAGCTACTGATGCGGGTTCGATTCCCGCTACCCGCTAGTGAAAACGTGAATCCCAAAATCATAGTCAAGTGAACCGATTCACCCATAAATCGGGTCGTGAACAAACTGAAGTTCTTGTTTGTTCACGATTTGCTAACTAATCTGGAAGCCTATTGATAATTCATCAAAAGAAAGAGAAAAAAACGCCCATCGTCTAATGGATAGGACAGAGGTCTTCTAAACCTTAAGTATAGGTTCAAATCCTATTGGGCGTAATTCTGTGCTTGAAGCAATTCTATTCTATTGACCGACGTAGAGAAATTGAAAGTGCTCGAATAAAGTCTGGAGGTTGTCTTGCCTTATTATCCGAGTGTAACCTGCAAATTTATTGCTTATTTTTCCTGCAATGTAAAAATGTCTGTTGACTCCTTAATCGCTTCCTTCAAAAATGTTTCCGCTTGTTCTGTAAACACTTTTGTAGAACGAATAATTTCACCAAATTTAGGTTTGTTAGTTATAATATACTCACGTAACTGAACTAAGAATCGTTTGACCTGTTCGACTTTTGGTACGTCCAAATATCCGTTTACTCCGGTGTAAATGGTGGCCACCTGTTCCTCCACCGATAATGGGGCTGATTGAGATTGCTTAAGCAACTCACGCAATCGCTGGCCCCTAGCTAACTGATTTTGGGTAGTCTTATCAAGATCAGAAGCGAATTGTGCAAAAGCCTCCAATTCTGCGAATTGTGCTAATTCCGATTTCAACTTGCCAGCCACTTGTTTCATAGCTTTTATTTGGGCTGCGGAGCCTACTCTAGATACAGAAATGCCCACATTTATTGCTGGTCGAATCCCAGCATTAAATAGATCTGCTGATAGAAATATTTATCCATCGGTGATAGAAATAACATTGGTAGGAATATAAGCTGAGACATCTCCTGCTTGTGTCTCAACGATAGGTAAAGCTGTCATGCTACCTTCCCCTAATTGGATACTTAATTTAGCTGCTCTTTCTAAAAGACGAGAATGTAGGTAAAAAACATCTCCTGGATATGCTTCTCGCCCAGGTGGTCTTCTTAATAGTAACGACATTTGTCGATAAGCTTGAGCTTGTTTAGAAAGATCGTCATGAATAATCAGGGTATGCTGCTTGCGATACATGAAGTATTCAGCCAAAGCTGCTCCCGTATAAGGAGCAAGATATTGCAGAGTGGCTGGGGAATTCGCGGTTTCCGACACTACGATTGTATATTCCATGGCGCCGCGATCTTGAAAGGTGTCTACTACCTGAGCCACAGAAGAAGCTTTTTGACCAATGGCCACGTAAACACATATAACATTTTGACCTTTTTGATTCAATATTGTATCTGTAGCTACTGCTGTTTTACCAGTTTGCCTGTCACCAATAATCAACTCCCGTTGACCACGACCAATAGGAATCATGGAGTCAATAGCAATAAGACCTGTTTGTAAAGGTTCGTATACGGAGCGCCTAGAAATAATCCCCGGAGCGGGGGATTCAATCGACCTAAACTCGGAAGCTGGGATTTGGCCCCTCCCGTCTATAGGTTGGGCCAAGGCATTTACAACACGACCTAAATATGAGTCACTAACTGGTATTTGGGCAATCTTTCCCGTTGCTCTTACAGAGCTTCCCTCTTGTATGGTCAAACCATCACCCATTAGTACGATTCCAACATTATCAGATTCCAGATTCGGAGCAATCCCTGCTGTACCATCCTCAGATTCCACCGATTCACCAGCCATTACTTTGTTAAGTCCATGAATACGAGCGATTCCGTCTCCGACTTAAAGTACGGTACCGATGTTAACAACTTTCACTTCGGGGACATACCCTTCAATCTGCTTGCGAATAATGCTACTAATTTCGTCAGGTCGAATATTTATTACCATTTTTACAAAAAAAAAGATATTGTTAATTGTTGAAAGATAAAAAAGGAAAAATAAGACCCGTTTTACAATGAGATAAGTAGATGAAAACTAGTAGCGAAATTGAAACTAATCAGATTTGTTGTCTATGGCTCTGAACAGGCCAATGTGATAATCAATCATTCGTAGATGTAGTTGATTATCCAGACGACTAGTTAGGCTTTCCAGAGCCCTTTCAGACGCTAGTCGAGAAACTTGCTGCCGAACCTGCTCAATAGCGCGTTGTTTTTCGAAACGAATTGCATAATTCTTACTATCTTCCAACCCTTTTAAATCTTCGTCAGCTGCATCGACGAGATCCCGCTGTTCCCTGTCCATTTGGGTAAGTCCATTAATTCGGATCTCATCGGCTTTAATTTTTGCTTGCTGCAGACGAATACGAGCCTTCCGAAGTTTATTAGAAGCTTCTTCGTAACGTTCTTCCGCATTCTTAATTGTATTCAAAATTGTTCTTTCACGATTTTCTAAAAAATTGATCAATGAAAGTGGATTACAGATCTCCTAGAATCGGAGACTAGTGATCTCTTCCCAAACCGAACATGGATGTTTCCATCCATTCGGCTTTCTTGCCCGTTTCTCTCGATAAAGTGGTAGAATCCAACAGACATTGTTTCCACACGCGGGCTTGCCTCCTCTCTTTTTCCCATCAACTAACAAAATTCATCTCGACTATGTTTAGATCGAATAATGAAGAGTTAAAAAAGGAAAGAAAATTGAGGACTCTCCCAGATAACTATTAATTATTTGAGAGCCGCTTTTTCCGAGTAGTATTCATCTTATATGGGTTGTCTATTCAGCAAATTGAAGAAGATTGATTCAAGTCAACTCTGATATTTTTCTATCTATTTTGAAAAATGATACAAATTGAAGTATTCATAATATGGGCGTCATATATTGAATACGGCGAATAATGCTTTCCAACCGCGATTTGGCTTACGCGCTAGGGTGAATAGAGCCCCAATTTTGCCAAGACTTTAAGCAATTTGGCTTTAACCATATTGACGACAGTTCCGGGAATCAATTAGCAAAAGTGAAAATTTTATCGATTACACGAAATGCTCCGGTTCTTGCATAACATTTATTTACAGGGAATTCGTCGGGGTTTTGCACTTCGTTTGGTTTGAGTGCAACTGGAAAAAACAGTTATCCCACTCGGATATACGACTCGCACACACCCCTTTTCCATAATAAAACAATATACCTATTACTAAAATTAAGTTGATTAAATTTACCTCTGAAATATTCGTATTTAAACCAATACTTGCGGCAAGAATCCAATCACTTGAGGAAGTAGCAATCTCACTTACACTTCTCATAATTCTTTCCCTCCTGGAAGATTTTGCAAAAATTGAACAACCTCTGGTCCAGCCTGAAAAGGAGCGACAAACTGCGAAATCCAAAGAATCAAGAGAATATTTGCCGAGTCATTAGTTTTGGAAACATATATCGTTTTACTTTATTTGCTAAAACTTTTTAGTTGGTAGAGACAAGGAGAGTCACCATTAAACGCTGCAAGAAGTCGGGTGGGTAGATGGAACGGCAATTTCCCGCTAAACCCCTCCCTCCAAATTAGCGTTTTATCACTGATTTGAAAATAGTTTAGAGAGGGGTAGGTGCGACAAACTACTTCCTATTTTGAATAAGTTAAACAAACGGATTCGCAAATAACAGAGCTAGAGCTACAACTAATCCATAAATTGTCAAAGCTTCCATAAAAGCCAAACTCAATAATAAAGTACCTCGTATCTTGCCTTCTGCTTCTGGCTGTCTTGCAATACCTTCGACTGCTTGACCTGCGGCAGTGCCCTGGCCAACACCGGGTCCGATTGAGGCAAGGCCTACAGCTAACCCAGCAGCAATAACAGAAGCAGCAGAAATCAATGGGATCGTATTAATCTCCTCCTAATTTATTTACATAATCAATATTGTTTCGTGGGATGCTAACTAGACTCGTTGCAATAAAGACTTTCTAGTAAACGTTAATTGAGAAATCAATTCTACATGAATCTAATCAAAACTAGTCGTGTTACGTAATATGCCGTATTATTAATATTTAATTTGGAAAAATAATGAAGTACGGGAAGTACGCATCTATTCCCTATGTTGATCGATACGACTTTCTACCTAATGTAGTCAAGCAAATTTGAGTATTTGTGAATACTAGTTTTTATTTACCGAAACGCGCCCATTCTAGTTTTGGTGCAAGTAACACCTAATTAATTCATCCGATATTTTGTGGAATAAGGGTAATTTAGATAGAAACCAATTCAAACGGAAAACAAAAAAAAAGAACGAGATATATTGCTTTCTGAACAGTTTGTATATATATATATTCTCTTTTTTCAATTTGAGCTCGGTAGTGGAAATTTATATCTCCTTATCCAAAATATTAAATGGATCGATTCCAATTTGGAGGTCCATGAGGGAAGGGGTTTCTTAACCCTCCCCCACCGCTCTTGTTTCTTATCACTATTCGGGGTGGAGGAGAAGACAACACGGGTCCCGTACTGCTATAGCATGATACCACGGAAACGCTTTTTACCAATACGGCGATCAAATGAATGATTATCAAATATACTATTTTGAGATTATTTCAGGTAAATTAGTGGTGGCCCTCGATGGATTCCCCAATATAAGCCGCAGCTGAAGTAGCAAAAATCAAAGCTTGTATGGCACTTGTAAATAACCCTAAAGGCGTCATGGGTACAGGAACAATTAAAGGTACTAGGGAGACCGGAACAGCTACTACCAACTCGTCAGCCAAAATATTTCCAAACAGCCGAAAGCTAAGTGATAGGGGTTTGGTAAAATCTTCCAAAATGTTAATAGGTAGTAGTACCGGAGTTGGCTGGATATACTTACCGAAATAACTAAAACCTTTCCTGTGTAAACCCGCATAAGAATGTGCTACTGATGTAAGCAAGGCTAACGCAACAGTAGTATTGATATCATTGGTAGGTGCAGCCAACTCTCCATGAGGTAATTGAATGATTCGCCAAGGAAACAAAGCGCCAGACCAGTTGGAACCAAAAATAGATAGAAACATCGTTCCGATAAAAGGAACCCAAGGACGGTATTCCTCTTCCCCCATCTGGGTCCTAGTTAAATCCCTAATAAATTCAAGAACATACTCGATAAAATTCTGGCTGCCAGTCGGTATGGTTTGCAGATTCCTGGTACCTATAATAGGTAAAGCCAACAACAATGCGATGACGACCCAGGAAGTTAAAAGAACTTGTGCATGAACTTGGAAGTCTCCTATTTGCCAATAAGAGTGTTAGCCTACTTCTACACTCGATACTTGATACAGATAATCCATCTCATAAATTCGCAGTTGCTCGATGTGCGTAACACCCCCCTCTCAATGGAGAAATTTGTCTAAAATATTTAAGGTAATCACTACAAATTAGTTCTTTTTCTTTTTCTAAAAAAAACGAAAGTAATTTAGTTTCTGGTTAAATTGGGTTATATCCTTAAGCTAAGTACGATGCAAATTTTTTGCTATTTCATTACAAGTTGCAGTTATTAGTTATTAGCCTTGTCTTCTTTCTTTTTTTTAATTTACCTCAGATAACTTTGAGTTTAAACGACCTTCGTAAATGGCTAATGTTGGTTTGTCCAATATCCATCGGATTGAGGGTCGCGCGTCATCATTGCCGGGGATTGGGATATCCACGAGATCCGGATCACAATCTGTATCCACAACACAAATTGTGGGAATCCCTGAAATAATACATTCTCTAGGAGCAATAGATTATTCGTGCTGATCAGTAATTGTCACAATATCGGGTAAGTCTGACATATATTGAATGCCGCCTAAGCACTTTTTCAGTTTAAGTAATTATCCTCTCAAAATCGCCGCCTCTTGCTTTGGAAGTCAGTCGAACTCCCCCTTATCTTCTACGTGTTGTAAGTATTGAAACCTACGAAGACGCATTTCTGTGGTGGACCAATTTGTCGACGTACCGCCTAACCATTTTTCATTTACATAGTGACATTGAGATCGTATTGCGGCTGATGCTATTAAATCAGCTACCTGATGTTTTGTACCAACCGTTGAAAATTCCTTCCCCTCCGCTGCTGCGTTAAATACCAGATCACAGGCTTCAGATAAAAGACGAGCAGTTTGAGTTAGATCGAGGATATGAACACCCTTCCGTTCTGTAAATATATAAGGTGACATCCTGGGATTCCATTTCTGGGTTTGGTGTCCAAAATGAATCCCTGCTGCCATCATTCCTTCCAAATCGATATTCCGATTTTTCTGTTGCATCTTCCCCTCAGGTGTAAAAAGTTGTCAATCCGTTTCATTCTAACTAAATCTAATACATTATTACAATCTAATTATCAATTTTGTCGGTTGAAACACGCAAAAGCATAATTTGATATCAGCGAAGGTAAGAAGGGATTACTTCCTATCTCATTTCAAGATTAGTAGGAAGGAGGAATCGATTCAATCCCGTATGGATAAATAGATTAAGGGTGACATTTGGCTTCTTGCGGTAATTGCATAAATCATATTTTAGTTCCCAAATTGAGTTCTTGCTATTCCTGTTTATTTCCATATGAAAACCTTTTTGCCTATTCACTTCTAGTTGGCAAACGATTTCTGGACTACCTGTCCCCACGGGGACGGAGTCGCCAAGAATAACGTTTTCCTTCAATCCTTTTAACCAATCAATTCGACCACGGAGAGCTGCTTTGGCCAATACTCGTGTAGTTTCTTGAAGACTCGCCTCTGATAAAAAACTAGAAGTATTAAGAGATGCCTTTGTCATTCCTAATATAATGGGTTCATAGAAAATTGGTTTCTTCAATACACGATTCATACGTTCTGCCTGTGACAGCTCCACAAGCTCCCCAGGAAAGAATACATTGGTTATCCCGTCTTCCGACGCTACGACCCTTGATGTCAGCTGCCGAATAATAATTTCTAGATGTTTATCAGATATTTGTACTCCTTGAGATTCGTAAACTTCTCTAATCTCATTAATTAGAATCAGTTGGCAGTATTCCATACTTGTCCCAGCACTTAGAAAGTGGCTCCAGAGGTTCCCTATTAATCTTGTAATACCCCGATTCCATCTTCTAGAAAGATCTTCGATTCTTACTGAAATAGAAGCGATGGAACGAGATTCTAGCAGCTGCTCAACCTTCGGAAGACCCTGCGTGATGTCTCCGGATTTCAACCTATCATACGGTAATTTTATTGACGTATCTCCCTCCCCGATAATGTCTCCAGATATCTTGTAAGGAGCTGCTCCCCGGGTCGCCAACAGGGTTTTACCAGTTCTAACTAATAAGTAATCTCGATAAACAGCTACGACCTGACCGGACTGGAGAAATAGAGTACCTCTATAGAAGAATCGATTTCTACTAATTAGTAGTCCTAGATTAATTAAAGAGATTTTCTGATTAATAAATTTTGATGGCAAAGTAATCGGCTTTTCCAATAAGAATCTATTAAAAAGAGGATTTATGGCACATTTTAATGTGAATATGTTTTCATCAATTAGATACCTATGTCGTTGTTCCGACGTATCTGTTGCATATGTATCAGTCGCATACGTACCTGTTGAATAATTGATAAAATAATTTACAAAGAAGGAAACTTTGCTATTCAGTGTCAAATGAGGGGGAGACAGTAAGTAAGAAGTAGCAGCTGAAGTCCCCAATAGACCTACCTCTTCAAAATTGAATTGACAACAACTTAACTTCGATTTCTCAAATTTAACCAGCTTATCTTTACTATTTAGATTTGGATATTTTTCTGAAAAAGATTCACAGGTGAATGAAACGTTTTTCCGACTCCCGGTTGAGTTGACTATACCCGATTCTGTGCGGGAAAAATTATTGCTTGAACCGGCAAAAGAATTGTTGCGATAAAAATCAAACGATGACAAAGTTAAAAAAGACGCACCACGCTCTGAGACCGAATGAATAGTAGTGCTTTGATCTTTGAAAATTGAATCATTGCCGTCGTCGGATAGATTGACTTGAGCAAAAGAGGGCTTGTCGGCAGATACCCATTTTTGATAAATCTGACTGACTTCAAACTTTCTTGTGGGGAGAAACGTCATCAAATTAACCTGAATAAAAGTACTGAGGAGATTGCGGATTCCCACAGTGGTTAAAGATAAATAGTTGCTTCTCGTAGAAGAGGTCTTGTCAAAGTCTCTTTGTCGCTCAACCACTAAAAGAGTCTGAACTAATTGATTAGTCGTGTGATTAATCATTTTGATTCTTTCACCATTTTTATGGGAAATACATCGAAAGGCTCGAGCTTTCGCGTGTTTCTGCGTTTTCGGCTTATCTAGGCGAAAGCCTCCTTGCGCCAAAGAATCGCTAGAGACTTCGTATTTGACAACTGGTCTTACCGGGGCATAAGTCTTTCCCCCCCTGTAAAGTGTAACCGCTTGTAGGTAAACCCAATCCTCGGCTTCGGTTCCATTGAGAATCAGATTACCTTGCGCTATTAGATTAATGTTTTGTCTGGATATTCTAGTTGTCCCTTTCAAATTATGGATATATCCGGGTAATATCTTTACCGTAATACTATCTGTTAATGTCTTTTCAATTCGGATTAGTCCACGCATTTTACTAGTAATAGTATCAGTTATTGGTTCGCCTTCTTCTATAATAGTATTGTTTGTTACCAAAATAGATGATGGTGGTTCATATATAGTATAAGATTCCTCGAGAATTAGGAAGGAATTGCCTCCTCCAACTACTCTATACCATGAGCCAGAAGTCGTCTTTTTTGCCTTACCGTCAAAATCAAATACCTTTTTATCAATAGGTTCAATTTTTACAGTGCCGTATCTTATAATCCCCAAAATACAAGTTTGATCTTCAATTTTGTCGTAGATGGCGGGGATATAACCTCCATTCAAGATGCTGTTTAATTGAACATCAATATTTAAAAAACATGATTCGTTAAGATCTCTTTGTTGTCTCTCAAACAACAGAGAAACGGATTCAGTTTTTTCAGACCGCTCCACTTTGATATTAGATAAAATATAGTTATATGTTGGAAGTTTTGACCAACTCAAAAGATAGTTTGGATCGATTCCAAATATTTGAATACTTTTCTGCAAACCTTTCACGTTGGCGACATGAATTTCCTTTTCATCAAATGTTTCGGAAGCATGACACCTCCTTTCGATAGAGTTGAGTTTGATACCGACTCTATCCTGATCTTTATAAAACAAATAGTTCTCGTTGGATTCGCTATAAGTTCCTGAAAGAATCCGAATATGCCCCGCTTCGCGTACGACACGAATAGAATTGCTTATGTAATCGCGTACATGCCACACAAATTTATTCCAGTGAATTTCTCCTTTTATATTTGGATAGATAGCTTTTTGGATACGTTCTTTAAGAGGAAATTCTTTGGCTCGTACTTCTGCGATGATTTGCCGCGCTTCAACATACTGACCGCTTCGAATCATAAGTAGACTTCGGGCTGGAACAACGAAATTATGTATATCGCCACAACGTGTAAGAACAACAGATAGACTATTTTGACACATCCAGGCAGGATGCCCATGTCGCGTACGTGTGGGATAAACCAGCCTACCATCGGAATTAATAAGTCCATTAAACGGAATTCGTATGTATTCTGCGATATCGCCCGTAAATACCCCACCTGTATGAAAAGTTCTTGATGTTAATTGAGTTCCCGGTTCTCCAATAGATTGACCCGCAATGATACCAACGGCTTCCCCCAATTCTACTAAATCGTACTGAGCGAGACTCCAACCATAACACAACTGACAAATCCGGAAAATACTTTTACGTGTCAAAGGAGATCTTACATATATTGGTTGCGTCGATACTACTGAGTTACTAGCCAGCCCATCACTGATATCTTGGTTACGGGTGGCAATACATCTGCGATTCTGGTAGACATTATCTGCCAGTACACGTCCAATCAATTTTTGGTATGATATTGTTCCAATGGGTTTTCGTTTCTCTTCGAGAATATTAAGCGAAGCAATACTTTTGGTAGTTTCGCAATCTTTTTTGCGTACAGCAATGTGTTGAACCACTTCAACGAGTCTGCGTGTTAGGTATCCAGCATCGGAGGTTCGAACGGCGGTATCCACAACGCCCTTGCGGGCACCATAACAAGAAATAATATATTCCGTGAGGGATAGGCCTTCGCGAAGGTTTCTTCGGATGGGTAGATCAATTACCTGTCCCCGGGGATCCGACATCAAACCCCTCATGCCAAGCAACTGATGGACTTGAGATATGCTTCCCCGGGCCCCAGAAAACGACATCATGTGGACCGGATTTAAAGGATCGATCATTTTGAAACTTGGATTCATTTCTCGTTTTGAACATTCGCTTGTAGCATACCATGCTTCAATCGATTGGCGTAACTTCTCCACGGCATGCAGACTGCCGTAACGATAATGCTGCTCTGACACGTAGCTTTATTTCTCAGCGTCTTGTACAAGCCATCCTCTAGATGGTACTGCTAGTAGGTCGTCGATGCCCAGTGAAACAGATGCTTTTGTAGCTTGTTGAAAACCCAAAATCTTAACTTGATCTAAAATATTTGTTGTAGATGCAATTCCGAAACAAACGACTAACTTGCTGATGAGTCGCCTCATCGCAACTCTATCCATTGTTTTATTACAGAAGGGTAATTCGATTTGATCCGTCATTATAAAAACCTCAACTTAATATATCTTTTTCTCTTGTGATATTTAATAAGAAATAATTTGAATTTAACTAAAATGAAAAATTCCTATTTTTCATTTTAGTTAAATTTGTGGATTTTGCCTTGTGTTACCATATCCGATGCGGACGAGCTAGCACACGAAGAAGAAGCCTTCGATACACCCTGTATCGCTTCTTTTAATTGTTGATTAAACAAAACACGACCAGCCGTGGTAAGTACATATATACTTGAAATATACCCCTTCCTACACTTTCTAATCTGATAATTATCATAGAGATGAAGAGATGTTCCTAAGGATTCATATTGAGATTCAATTGGTAATTCACGAATTTTCGAACTAATCATTTCCAAATTCATTTTCCATCGAAGCCATAAAAAACTACATAAATCAATTTGATTTGATTCCTTGGCCCTGAGTATGTCGTAGTAACTGCCGAAACTGGGTATTCCAGCAGGGTAGACGTCGCCTCCTCCCACGAAAACGGAATGTCTGTTTCCATAAATTCCTTGCTTATTCTCAATTGTTAATACATAAAGACCGAGAAGCATGTCTTGGCTCGGGACAGATACAGATTCGCCTGTAGCAGGGGATAATAAATTTATGTGTGAAAACATCAAAAGACGAGCTTCAATCTGAGCTTCTAGAGATAGGGGCACATGAACAGCCATCTGATCTCCGTCGAGATCTGCGTTAAACCCCCCACGAACCAATGGATGCAAACGAATGGCACGTCCTTCTATTAAGATAGGCTGAAATGCCTGTATACCTAGTCTATGTAAAGTAGGTGCCCGATTCAGGAGTATTGGGTGACCCCGCATAACTTCGCGAAGAACTTCCCATATAATGGGATCTCCTTTTCGTATCATACTCTTAGCCGCTCGCAAATTACAAGCGAGATGTTATCCAATCAAGTTACGAATTACAAAGACTTGAAAAGGTTCAATTGACATTTCTCGGGGTAATCCACATTGATGTAGCGAGAGGGATGGGCCTACGACAATAACGGAGCGACCTGAGTAGTCAACCCGTTTTCCGAGCAAATTCTCACGGAATCGTCCTTCTTTACCCTCAATAACTTCTGAAAATGATTTGTAAGGCCTATTATTAATATCCCTCATTGGTTGCCCCCGTATGCCATTATCAATGAGAGCGTCCACAGCTTCTTGAATAAGTCTTTTCTGGCAAACAATTAATCCTTCCGGGGTGAATTCACTGCCTGATAAGAATTCAACAAGAGTATTATTTCGATGAATTACCTTTCTGTAAAGCTCATTAAGGTCGGAAGTAACTAATTCCCCTTCATATGATTCAATTATTGGTCTCAATTCAGGTGGAAGAACTGGCAAAAGATCTAAAACCATCCATTCTGGTTTTAGGTTCGTCCGTAAAAAATTCTTGGCTAATTTCATTCGTCTGACCAGAAGATCTTTCCTCCTTTGAATTGTTCGATCTTCCCATTCATTCTCAACAAGACTTTGTTTCGCTGGCGCCTGCCACTCTAAATGTGCACGATCCATAACACTTTGCAGATCCAAACTAGTTAATCCTTTTTTAACTGCATCCCCTCCGGTGGCAATTTCGTTCCCCCGAAGTGTGTCATAATTTCGAGTGGAGAAAAAGGCGGGAAGTATGTTTCTCCAGGATCGATCTTCGTAATTAAACAAACCTCGCAATCTTAATAGGTTGGGCCTTTCGGCCAAAGGCCTAGCAAGAAAAAGATTGGGATAGGTGGAGTGACCCCCCCCCCCTTAGAAGCGGACGCGGGTGTTTCCCCCCATCCGGCTCAAATAACTAAGCATCAAATTGAAACAATTTGACGTTTTTGGTTTGAGACTTGATAAAACTAAAACTGCCTCATCAAAAACAAAGTAGTTGCTCATTACTCGGGTTTTAACTTGTTTTTTTTGAGTAGTCTTGAACCCCCTCCCCCTCGTATAAAGGGATCTGCAAAAAGATAAATAGTTCTTCCTTCAATATTTCTTTTTTAATTTAGTCGTAGGCTGGAGGTATTTCCCTTGTTTCCAATGTGATCACATCCCTCTTTAGGTTTCCACTCCACTTCGACGGCTACTAGTTTAATCAAATAGAAAAATCGATGCGATGATTAGATTTTCATAACCATATCATAACTAATATTAGTTAGAAAGTTCTTTCTTAGGAAGAAAAAACCAAAAGGTTAAAAAACATTTGAATTTTGTTCTATCAACCGAGGTAGAAAGAGTTATTACGAAGCCCAATCGTTGGATTTTTTGACAAGAAATAACCATGGAGGGGGTCCCCTTTTAATATGTAGTTGCTTTTTTCCCGAGTTAGACAATAACCCTCGATCGATGCAAGAGACATGTCGGTTAGAGGCCTCCTATTTTATATATGGGATGACAGCTTACAACTAATCTGTAATGATCGACACATACAATCAAGTCACACATCGCAATATACTAGGCTTTCTAATTCTTTAAGAGGTTTGGCAAGTAGATTTGCAATATAACTAGGAATTCGTTTTAAAAACCATACATGGGTGACTGGACACGCAAGTTTTATATATCCCATTCGGTATCTTCGAACCCGGGAGTCGGTAAACTCAACTCCGCAATGTTTGCAAAAATTGGAAGACTCTTCCTCGTTATCAACAGATCGATAGTTTCCACACGCACAGACGCCACTTTTTACAGGTCCAAATATCCTTTCGCAAAATAAGCCATCTCTCTCTGGTTTATGAGTCTTGTAATGCAACGTGTAAGGTTGATCGACTTGTCCGACGACGTCTCCATTGGGTAATTCCCTTTCGGCCCAACCACGAATTTGTTCGGGGGAAGCCAGTCCAATCCGAAGCTGTTGATAATTAGCTCGATGAATCATAATAAGAAAGAATTTTGATTGATTTTTTATGAAAAAAGTTTCAATTTGATATCAAATGTTTTCGCTCTGCCTATCCAAACCTTCTTCAATTATAAAATTGTGCTCCAGATTTAAACCCATGCAACGTAACTCTCGCACTAGCAACCGGAAAGACTCCGGAACGGTATTAGGCTTATCGACAGATTTTCCAGTCATAATTGCACTAAGTACACTGTAACGAGCCTGAATATGATCTGATTTAATTGTAAGCATTTCTTGCAATGTGTAGGACACACCAAAACCCTCCAAAGCCCAGACTTCCATTTCTCCAACCCGCTGTCCCCCTCGTCTAGATCTGCCCTTTAGAGGCTGCTGTGTAACAAGCGCATAAGGCCCGCTTGATCGCGCATGAATTTTATCGTCGACCTGATGAATCAATTTCATCATATAGGCTTTTCCTGTTGTAATAGGTTGCGAGAAGGGCTCACCCGTTCGTCCATCGATCAATCGACTCTTTCCGGGATGATCGGGTTCAAATAACCACGGATTATGAGTACTCGCACTTGCTCTACAAAGTTCTGAAAATACTAGTTTTCTGGAAGCTTCCCGCTCGTATCTTTCATCAAAAGGTACTATACGATAATGGGTTTCTAGAAACTCCCCGGCTAACCCGAGTAGGCATTCGAAAATCTGTCCTACATTCATTCGTGAAGGTACTCCTAAAGGACTTAATATCATATCGACTGGTGTACCATCTTGCAAATAAGGCATATCCTTTCTAGGTAATATTTTCGACACAATACCTTTATTTCCATGCCTACCGGCTATCTTATCACCTACTTGTATCTTACGCTTTTGCAATATATAAATATGAATAACTTCTGAATCGTTTGAGGTATCGTCTTCGGGATAGACCCACCTGACGTCGATGACGCGACCTCTTCCGCCAACCGGAACTTTCAGACAGCTTTCTCTTGCGTTAACTAGTTGTATACCAGAAATGGCTTGTAACAATCTCCCTTCTGGAGCACGTGATGAATCTGCCCCCTCTTGAGGCGTCAACTTACCTACCAAGGCATCTCCGGCCTCTACCCAAGATCCCAATTTTACGAGCCCATTATCGTCTAGGTGTCGAAGTATATGACTATCCAATTGAGGTATTTGCTTGGTAACCCTTTCAGAACCCTGATTTGTTATGCGGACTTCAACTTCGTGTCTTTCAATTTGGAAAGATGTGAAAATGTCTTCGTATATTAGGCGTTCGCTAATCAACACCGCATCTTCAAAGTTGTATCCTTCCCATGGCATGTAGGCTACTAAAATATTTCGACCTAGAGCTAATTCCCCCCGAGCGATTGCTGCCCCATCTGCGATAATTTCTCCGCGTTTGAGTAATTCTCCTACTAAAGCCGTAGACTTTTGGGTTATACAGGTGTTGCTATTGGAACGCTCATATATCCTTAATTTATGATTTGTAATACGTAAAACTACATCATTGCTTGGTACTTCATCGATTGATAATAGTTCAATCCTATTGCCATCAAGATACCTGATTTGTCCTTCTCGTTCAGATACAACTACACTTCCCGAATCTAAAGCTATTTGACTTTCTGACCCAGTCCCCACAAAGCATCTTTCGGGATTAACTAGTGGAACCGCCTGGCGTTGCATGGTAGAACCCATTAAGGCGCGGTTCGCGTCATTATGTTCAATGAATGGAATAAGAGAAGCTCCCACAGAGAAATAATGTAAAGGATGAATGCTTCGGAAATCAACTTGTTCCCAAAGGACGCTGAGAAATTCTTGCTGATATCGAACCGGTATAGGTTCCTTCTCTTTAGTTCTCCATTGAGAGATTAATGAATTTTCAATTGCTATTCGGCAGTAATCATCTTCAGCAGGGGATAAGTCAATTAACCGCTCTTTTTCAGATGATTCCGAAATTTTAAGGTACGGGCTTTGCAAAGATCCGGAATTGTTAACTTCTGCCTGAATAGCTAGTGACGAAATAAGACCAGCATTCATGCCTTCCGATGTTTCGATTGGGCAGATACGTCCATAATGGCTAAAATGAATATCTCTAGCTTGAAAACTAGCAGTTCGACGCGTCAACCCTCCAGGCCCTACAGAGCTTAATCTTCGTTTATGCGCCATTTCCGATAATGGGTTGATTTGGTCTAAAAATTGCGATAGGGGGTGTGACACGAAAAACTCTTTGAAAGTTGCTATTACTGATGCAGGCGTCACTAAGCCCCGAGGCGTTATCGCGCGTTTGCGCCTAACGGCCCTGGATATATTTTGCCGAATCGAATTTTCTAAACGATTTAGAGACAATTTCAATTGTTCTTGAGGCAAATCCGCTACAGACCGAACACGTCGATTTTTCAGGTGATCTATGTCGTCAAGGTTGCCCATTCCGTAACTTATTTCTATTGAGTGATCTGCGGCTGCTAATACGTCTTGAGGTAGCAAGAAATGGTCCACTTCAGGTACATCAAGAGTTAGTTTGATATTTAGGTTTCGCCGACCAATCCGCCCTAACTCACATCTATGCTGGAAAAACCTCTTCTGTAATTCTTTGAATATAGATTCTGAAAATGAGATATCGGCATCTGTAGCAGAATATAAGTGTTTGTAAAGTTCTACTATAGCATCCTCTGACGATTTGATGGACCCTCCCTGTTTTTTCAACATATTTGAAAAAATTTTTGGGTAACGAACATTTTGCAATATGTCTTTTTCACCTAATCCCATAGCTATTAATAAGATCAAAATGGATATCTTTTTCTTTTTGCTAATACGAACCCAAATTCTTTCTTTTCTGTCAATTTCTAGTTTGAATCTCCCTCCCCAATCCGAAATTACAGTGCTAGTATATGTGAAAATTCCTTTTTGATCCGATTCTCGGTTGTAATAAATACCAGGACTTCTTAATATTTGACTGACTAAAACTCTGGCAATTCCATTGATAATAAATGTCCCCTTAGAATTCATCCAAGGAATAGATCCGAGTCGCACGTCTTCTTCTTGTACTACTCTATCTTTGTTACGAGTCAATTAAACTGGTACATATAGATCGGATGAGTATGTGATGCATTGATACGTGGCATCTCTTCTTTCGACTGAAGGTTGTGTCAATTGGTACTGCCCACTAATAGATTAAAATTCGACTTCCTTATCTGTGTCTTCAATTTTCGGAAAATTTTCAAGTTCTTCAAGCAATCTTTCATGAACAAATCGATTAAATCCTTTAATTTGAATTTGTGCAAGGTCTGGCAATACGGGCATGTTTCCATTTCCTCCTAATAAAATTAGGAATTGAGACTCATCCTCAATTCAAAGTATATTGATTAGATTTCCGTATTTTCATTTCTCTATGTATGAGATGTTGCATCCCAAACCTCAAAAGAATATGCAATTGATTTATTCTTTGCAAATCCTTTTTTTACCAAAGATTCAATCATTTTAATGAGCTGTAATCAGAAAGCATCTGCCCGATCCAACAGATACATAGTGGTGAAACGGTTTTACTAATTATATCACATCAAAATTTTTTATTACCAGAAAAGGGTTGAAGAAACAGACGAGGGTTATTCTTTTGATCGATAAAAATTTTGGTATTGTTAACCATTTAATAGTTCGAATTTGTAGAAAGAAGCTACTTACTGAGATAAATAAAAAAGATTGCTGACTCATTATTGACTCTGAGACAATTATTCCGTAGACTCTAACCAAACCAATTAGTGGGATTGTAGTTCAATTGGTTAGAGCACCGCCCTGTCAAGGCGGAAGTTGCGGGTTCGAGACCCGTCAATCCCGATGGACTCGAACAAAATGTGCTAGGTTATCCTAGAATTCAATTTCTATCCTCGGCCTTGGGTCGAGCTGGATTCGAACCAGCGTAGGCGTCGCCAGCGGATTTACAGTCCGTCCCCATTAACCGCTCGAGCATCGACCCATAAGTTGGAGACTAATACCCCCAGGGGAATTCGAATCCCCGTCGCCTCCGTGAAAGGGAGGTGTCCTAGGCCTCTAGACGATGGGGGCCCGATTACCTCTTAAGAAGGTAATCTTATTACCTGTAAACTGTCAATCTAAAAAGATTAAAAAGAAGATAATAAAAGAATAAATTTATGGAACCATCTAAATTGGGGTAGCACTAATCGCAATCACTCAACAATTCTTTTTTTTCTATTATTTAGAAACCATAGTTTAATTATGGCGATTAATCAATTAATCTGAAGCGGAGGCGGCATGAGTAGGCTGATCTTTTGTAAAAGAGAATAAAAGGTATTCTCGAGATTTCATTTTGTGATATACTATGTAATCGATATCGAAGATTCAACTTCGATCTTTTCTTTACTTGATTAACCGAGGATGAAGATTCGGTCGACCCGACTAAATTATAAATAGATGGTTCATAATAAAGTCCGAGAGTTCTTTTCAATGAAACCGCTCGAGCTATTTTTCAATTGATGGTTTGAACTACCAATATGGAAGTAAATATTCTCGCATTTTTAGCCACCGCACTTTTTATTCTGATCCCGACAGCCTTTCTACTTATTCTTTATATTCAAACAGCCGCACAGAATAACTAGTAATCGATAACTAATTTGACTATCAATTAAGAAGAGGAAAAGAGAGGGACACCGTCGCGTCGTGACTCCGAAGATTGTGCCCGTCAATCTCCCCCAAGTAGAGTAACTGACCTGCCAATTGCTTTTTAAGTTTCTTCTCATTTAGTCATATGACATCTTCATGTAAGTGCAGTCTGTTTTTAAGTTGCAGTCGCAAGGGAGCCCAAGTCAAAGTAGCACGGAGGGTTATCACGCTGCACACAGCACCGCATGATTGGACAACACCCGGCCGGGTATCATTCCCGGCACCCACCCTCGAAGGGTGGGGTATAACAAAGCACGCCTCTAGTGGTCCGGCGCTTGCCTTCATGAGGTAGGCGCGGGGTAACTTCGTTCCGTAAGGGCATGATTAAAAACCTAAAAAGGAAAATTGGAAAGACTTTTAGGAACACAGTAGCAGGTATAAGAGGGATAGGCTGTCTCTAGAGGCAACCTAACCTAGCAGAGGGAACCCCTGCCATCCTGTTACTAGAACTGTAAGGGAGGGGACTACTAGCTGCCAAATTATGTTACAGTGGGTCTGGCCTTTGGCTGCGGAGAAGGGCCGGCCCCTGCCCGCGGTCCCGCTTTTTTACCCAAAAACGATATTTAGGGTGGGGGAAGCACAAATCGGCGTCCTCGCCGCGACGCTGCGTATCCCCCGAATTAGACTAGTGGAAACTAGACCCTATTAACTAACCTGTTACAACCCACTTCTTCCCCAAACTACAAGTGAGAGAGAAAATGTAGAAATCACCGTCAGGGCAGCCCAAGCTATACTAACTAAGTCCGTAGTTGTAATTCCTATCTATTTACTCTATTGATTATTAATAATTGTTAATCATTTATAAGTCCAAATCCAATACAAAGCTCGAACAAGCTTGAAGTGTGTTGCCGGCAAGGAGCAGACGCGATAGGATATGCCAGTAACAAAAAACAAAAGAGATTCCGTTCGCATAAATGCTTTTTCTTTTTCAATGGTACCGGTTTACGTTCTCCTTTTCAAGGATTTTGAAAATTTGGGCTTTTTAGTTACCAATTAATGATATACTGCATTCGGATTGTTTATGCGTGATGAATCGAGACACAAGAAATGTGATAGGCTATAACAAACTATAGAGCACCTCAACCTGTATCTGATTTGGGCGCAACAAACAATCCCCGGTGAAACTATCTACTATGTTGTAAATCCAGATAGACTGAAATACATCTAAGTCTCTGTGTTTATATACAGAAATATTTTGTCGTTAGGCGACACCCAGACTCGAACTGGGGAATTAAGGATTTGCAGTCCTCCGTCTTACCACTTGACTATATCGCCCTTTGGTAGCAGCTTTGATAGCTGCTAGTAAACAACGTCGATCTGGAGGTAAAGGAAAACACCGATCCAATTTTGGTCACTTTTATTATAAAGTGATAAATAGCGCACCTAACAGGCATGTTGTCGACATTTGGCATTTCTAATACTGATTAGTTTCTAATAGTGATTAAGTATACTATCCATCGGACAAATTAGCAAGTAACTGGCTGGCCCTACTGATACTGATGACCCATCCCCACCCGCGTGCCAACTAAGGCAAACATTTGCTAGCGAAAAAGCTACTTTAACAGAATAGGCTTGTCTTAATATTTCAGTCCACTAAAACAAATAAGAAAGAGTTAAAAATTTTGAAATGACAAAATTTGAATTGGTATTCTCTTCCAATCGATTTTTCATACTTCTTGAAAAAAGAAAGAAGGTTATTTCCTTATTTGTTTCTGTTTTTTAATACTTGCTCCTTCTTTCTTTTTGTAATTTCTCTCTATTTAAGAGAATTCAACAAATTCCTAAGAATTTTTAGGCATATTTCCAGATATGACGTAACCTACTTGTTTCCTATTTTCTATGGTATAGGCGGATAGCGGGAATCGAACCCGCGCCATCTCCTTGGCAAAGAGATATTCTACCATTCAACTATATCCGCATAATCTGTTATGTTATTTTAACACTGTAATGAGTTATTATTACTTTAATAAGTAAGTTGCGTACGTATTTACCTTCTATCTGAAATAGAAGACATTTCTTGAGATTCTATCTTGTTTACTTGTGTCTAAGTTAGAATTAAATCTGCCGTTGTAACTGTAGACCTTTTCTTTTACGGGTGAAAATTCCTTTGATTTGGTGTCTCCACCCGTAACGATGAATTACGAGAGGAGGAACCAAAACAACAAAATTTTAAGAAATGAAAGAGTTGAGTATACCTACCGGAAAAACTGGTCCAATCCATAATGAAGCCCCCGAGAAGACAATAGTTTTGTTGTCGGACCACCCCCCGGGGGATGCAAACGCGACGGGAACGCCTACAACTAGTAGGAATGAAGTGGCAATTAAACCAAATAAAGCCAATTGGAACGCGATTGTCATAATTTTGATTCTTTTCACATAAGAAATAGATTGTTTGTACCATCCAATCCTCATCCGGCGGAACCTTCTTGTTGCCATGACTTACTTTGTTGGCGGGGCACAAATACCTCTCCCTCTCTGCCTTATATTTTATAAGGTTCTTGTTAAGTAAGAATTAGTTTGAATTCTGATATTCGGGATGATTATCTGTAACAAATCTCTTTTTGCTCCGCATCTTTCGCGGTATAAAAACAATTTGGTGAAAAAAAAAGCAGATATCTATCAAAATTTAGAGATAGGTAGATGTTGAACACCTCCCTATCCATTTTTCTAAGTGTCTAGAATATGTGATTGATACCTCCAAATATCAGCTTAACAATAAGCTTAGCCAGGAGAGATGGTCGAGCGGTTTAAGGCTCCAGTCTTGAAAACTGGCATGGTGATAAAATACCATCGAGGGTTCGAATCCCTCTCTCTCCTACCATTTTTATCAAAACATATTGTTCAAAAAGGGCGACAGTTACTGCTAGTCTTACGATCTTATTACTTTATCTTTGTCATATTCTAACATTGGATATACCTTAGCTTTATCTATCATCGCGTAATAAGATTCTATCTAGCTATTTGAATAGCTAGATAGAATCTTATTACGATCTAACGAGTCTAGCACTGATTCGAAGGTGTAGACTTATTAGTTTAATTATCGGTTTGTTAGCAAAAAGGGGGAGACAATAATTCCCACTTTTATTTATAATCATGTAAATAAATACATGTTTTCAAGTTTTAATTTAGGGGTGTCATAAAAAGAACGGGTTCAGTATCGCGGTCAATTCCTTTTTCAAACCCGGCTGCGGCTGCGCGAGCCCTACCGGCATGCCATAAATGACCCACGAAAAAGAAGAATCCCAGAACGAAGTGGGAAGTTGCTAACCAACTCCGAGGAGATACGTAGTTCACGGCGTTTATCTCGGTGGCTACTCCACCTACAGAATTTAGAGAACCTAGGGGGGCGTGAGTCATATACTCCGCGGATCGTCGCTCCTGCCACGGTTGGATATCCTTTTTCAACTTACCAAGGTCTAAGCCGTTGGGGCCTCTTAAGGGCTCCAACCAAGGAGCACGAAGATCCCAGAAGCGCATAGTCTCGCCTCCAAAAATAATCTCTCCCGTGGGAGAACGCATCAGGTATTTGCCTAACCCAGTAGGCCCCTGAGCAGAACCTACGTTGGCACCGAGACGTTGGTCCCTCACAAGAAAAGTAAAAGCTTGGGCCTGAGAAGATTCTGGACCGGTGGGACCATAAAATTCACTGGGATATGCTGTGTTATTAAACCAGACGAAACAGCAGGCAGTAAAGCCAAAAATGGAAAGAGCTCCCAAACTGTAAGATAAGTAAGCTTCCCCGGACCATACGAGAGCGCGACGAGCCCAGGCAGACGGTTTCGTCAATATGTGCCAAATCCCACCAAAGAGACAAATGGATCCTAGCCATATATGTCCCCCAATTATATCTTCCAAATTATCCACACTGGCAATCCATCCTTCGCCCCCAAACGGAGATTTCAGTAGGTAGCCAAAGATAATACTAGGACTTAGAGTAGGATTTGTAACCTCTCTTACATCCCCACCTCCGGGTGCCCATGTATCATACAATCCTCCAAAATAGAGTGCTTTGAAAACTAGGAGAAAAGCTCCAAGGCTTAGTAGTATTAAATGAATACCGAGAATTGTGGTCATCTTGTTTTTATCTTTCCAAGTATAACCGAAAAAGGGGAAGGATTCTTCCAAAGTTTCAGGTCCGATTAGAGCATGATATACACCTCCGAATCCCAAAACTGCAGAGGAAATCAAATGGAGCACTCCGGAAACAAAGTAAGGAAAGGTATCAGATACCTCCCCCCCGGGACCCACTCCCCAACCCAGAGTGGCCAGATGGGGAAGCAATATTAATCCCTGCTCATACATTGGCTTCTCTGATACGAAGTGAGCCACTTCGAACAAATTCATAGCTCCGGCCCAAAAGACAATCAGGCCAGCATGAGCTACATGAGCACCAAGCAATTTACCAGACAGGTTAATTAGTCGGGCGTTGCCAGCCCACCAAGCGAAACCTGTGGTTTCCTGATCGCGGCCACCCAGCGAGAGGGTTCCATTAAAGAGCGTTTCCACGGGGTAAAACCTCCTCGGGGAATACAAGGTTTTCATGGGGCTGATCCTGAGCTGCCATCCAGGCACGGATACCCTCGTTTAGTAAGATATTTTTTGTATAAAAAGTCTCAAACTCGGGATCTTCTGCTGCGCGAATTTCTTGGGAGACAAAGTCGTACGCACGTAAATTCAGGGCAAGACCAACTACCCCAATAGCACTCATCCATAAACCTGTCACTGGCACGAATAACATAAAGAAGTGTAACCAACGTTTGTTGGAGAAAGCAACGCCGAATATTTGTGACCAGAAACGATTTGCCGTTACCATTGAATAAGTCTCCTCAGACTGAGTTGGATTGAACGCACGAAATGTGTTTGCTCCATCACCGTCTTCAAATATAGTATTTTCAACTGTAGCGCCGTGGATGGCGCATAAGAGGGCTGCACCAAGGACTCCCGCAACCCCCATCATATGAAATGGATTCAGAGTCCAATTATGAAAACCTTGAAAAAAGAGAATGAATCGGAAGATGGCGGCTACTCCGAAACTGGGTGCAAAGAACCATCCGGATTGGCCTAAAGGGTAAATCAAGAATACGGAGACAAAAACTGCAATTGGAGCAGAGAAAGCTATTGCGTTGTAGGGACGTAGCTGCACGGACCTCGCAAGTTCGAATTGGCGTAACATAAAACCTATCAGAGCGAAAGAACCATGGAGAGCGACGAAGGTCCATAAACCCCCTAATTGGCACCAACGGGTGAAATCTCCCTGTGCTTCAGGGCCCCATAAAAGAAGCAAGGAGTGAGCCAAACTGTTAGCGGGAGTAGAGACAGCGGCAGTCAAAAAATTGCATCCTTCCAAGTAAGAACTAGCCAATCCGTGGGTGTACCATGAAGTAACAAAGGTTGTACCTGTGAACCAACCACCCAAAGCGAAATAAGCGGTAGGAAACAAGAGTAAGCCAGACCAACCCACAAATACGAAACGATCTCTTCTGAGCCAGTCGTCCATACTATCAAATAAATCTTTTGGCTCTTTGGAAGGTTTTCCAATGGCAATGGTCATAGTCATTTCCTCACTCAAATCCTCGAACCATTTCTAGGTTCCCCTATTCTTTTTTTTTTTATTTTAATCCGCGACCCGATTTAGTTTCGTATCTTCGCGATGAGATAATATTGAGCCGCTACAATATTTACAATATTGATCCTTCTGACAAGTCATTTATCAAGGCATACTCTCATCCCAGGAGTTCTTATAGAAAAAGGAGACTGGTAGATACTTCAACCTCAGTCACGGGGTTGGGATTTTTTGCCCCCCTTCTCACTTTTTTGCCTTGCTTCTAGTCTAGTTTTATCCTTTCTTTTCACATAATTATCAATCTTGGACATCTCTTTCTTACTATTTACTTGATCCCGATCTGATCCCGTTTGTTACGTAGTTTTTTGAGCAGCGGGTAGGCCTTTCTTTTCTTCCGAGATTTTGTTAACTGCTCAGCTCCATTGGAAGTACTTTGGGAATCTGACCTAGCGGGAGGCAAAGTCGTTTCCATGAATCTTTAACAGAAGAAATACTAGAGCGGTGTGAAGAACTTACCTACATTACATATATATATATATCTATCTATATATATAGATAGATATATATGTATACGGGTAGTATCCATCCCTCTTTTGGGATTATTTTGGTACTTATTTTACCAATCCCCGCTAAAAATTGGAAGCCTTTTTCTTTTCTTCGGCCTCATAAGAATGAATAGCTGTATGCCGCAGTTTAATTTAAACGCGAGCAAAGGATAGGCCGGAAAATTGAACGTTGAGCAAAGTTATTAACTTTTTGCTTCAAACCCCAAACGCAAAATAATCTTTAGGTTTTTATTGAGAGAATATGAGAAATAAGAGTGCTACAGACTCGAATAATTCTTGCTAGGTACAGAAAATTATCTACATAAGCAGGAAAAAGTTTACCACGTAATCTTCTTTATTTTTTGCTCAAATAAATTATAATTTATATATATATATAGATATAGTTATATAGATAACTAAATATATGTCGATAGTGGGAATGAATATTCAATTTTCAAGATAACTTCCAAGATAACTTCCAAGATAAGAGTAACAAAAAAGCTTTCAGCATTAAACATTATATCCACTTTATTCTTTTTCTTTTTTTTCATATAACAAAGGGCGGCATTTTATCCGATGTAACAAAACAGATTAAAACGGAAATCGCAATCAAGAACGAAATAATTTGAATAAAATATTGAAATTGAGCCAATTAGTTTCAATTTCGCACCAAATTGTGTTTTTGCAAAATTAGAATTTTATCTTATTCCAAATGGTGGAAAATACAATTTTTTTCCTGCGTTGAGACTATACTATGCGGACCCGGGTGTCTTTGCGAATACGAGATAGCTCAATCTTTGCTTTTTGTATGGCTTTTTTGTTAGCCCCTTGTCGGACTTGAACCGACGACTTACGCCTTACCATGGCGTCACTCTACCGCTGAGTTAAGGGGGCTTCAGACCATAAATAATTTTGCGTTGCGCTGAGTTAGATTGGGCGCATCACTAGTTTTTGCACCATTTTATTTTTTGTTCCTTTTTTTATTTCAATATGAAATATTGGAACTTTTTGAAACAGCGAAGACCAGTTCTAATATAAAGAAAGAAATAGCTCTATTCCCAAATATCTAGGTATAAACCTATACCTCTATGTCGCTATAGATAGATAGGCTCATGTATCATTGAAAAAAGAAGCTCATAAAATGAAGTAAAAATAAAAAAGAAGGTAATAATTAGGTAATTTTTATCCTGTCGCGTAATGTCATGTAATCCCAAATAAAGAATTGTTAGAAAGGCTTGAAGTTTATCGACCTTTGCTCTTCAGAGCAAAAATACAAATCTGAGCCGTTGTTTAAATATGAAAGATCAATTAGTTTGAGCTCACGACGAAGACCAAACATCATACTATTTAACTAATGTAGGTAAACAGTGAATGGTTTACCTTGCGGGGACAGGATTTGAACCTGTGACCTCAAGGTTATGAGCCTTGCGAGCTACCAAGCTGCTCTACCCCGCTTAGTTGGTGCCTTCAATGTAATTATTATACGTCTCGCAAATAATTACATTGAATATAAATGGAAAGAACTATCTAATTTATGAGATCTAATTAATGAAATTAGACATTATTTTTACTATTACTAGATAAAAACTCTTCTTACCAACTCGATTTTGATACTCCAGGAAGGACACAAGTGTGTGCCATTTCGCGAAGTACATGTCTAGAGAAGCCAAAGTCTCGGTAATTTGATCTGGGTCGTCCGGTTAGGGAACACCGGTTACGAAGACGAACAGGCGCACTATTACGCGGTAAAGATTGCAATCTTTTGGAAATAGTTAGCTTACTTTGAATTGACAAACTACTTTTAATTTGTTTTTTTAAGGATTGGCGAACGGTATCATATTTCTCAACCAATCTCTTTTTTTTTTTTCCTTCTCGATGAGACTTTTCTTTGCCATAATTTATGATTCGGTAAGCAGGATTGGATTATTACTGTAAAACAGAGTGAACTCGTAACTAAAACTTTGTTAATCAAGGGATAAACAAACATCTGCTTCTAACTATTTTAAAACGGATGTCCAGTCTCGAAATCAGCTCGGGTGTAGAAGATAATGGGAAGGTAAAATTGACGCAGAAATAAGCAATTTGGTATTCAACAGAGAAAAAATTAGCCAAATTTGCCTGATGTAGATGCTATCAGAAAAGCTGCGTAAGTAAATATGTAACCCACGGAGAAGTGCGCTAATCCCACCAGTCTCGCTTGAACGATAGAGAGGGCAACTGGCTTATCTTTCCAGCGTATTACATTTGCTAGGGGTGTTCGTTCGTGGGCCCAAGCTAGAGTTTCAATGAGTTCTTGCCAGTAACCGCGCCAAGAAATTGGAAACATAAATCCAATAGCCCACACTAGATGTCCAAACAAGAACATCCATGCCCATACCGACAAACTGTTCATACCGAAGGGATTATAACCATTAATGAGTTGCGATGAGTTCAACCATAAGTAATCTCTCAACCACCCCATTAAATACGTAGAAGATTCGTTAAATTGAGCAGCATTCCCTTGCCATAAGGTAATGTGTTTCCAGTGCCAGTAGAAGGTGACCCATCCGATGGTGTTTAGCATCCAGAAAACGGCTAAATAAAAGGCATCCCAAGCTGATATATCGCAGGTACCCCCTCGCCCAGGGCCGTCGCAAGGAAAGCTGTAGCCAAATTCTTTTTTATCTGGCATTAACTTGGAACCGCGGCTGTCTAACGCGCCTTTCACTAAAATCAATGTAGTCGTATGTAAACCCAATGCGATAGCGTGGTGAACCAGGAAATCCCCGGGTCCAATCGTTAGGAATAACGAATTGCTGCTGTTATTAACAGCATCCAACCAACCAGGTAACCATAAGCCCTGACCAGCATTACTTGCTGGACTACCTGCCGACGATAGAAGCACACCGAAATCATACAAAGTTTTACCATGAGCAGATTGAATCCATTGAGCAAATACAGGTTCAATAAGAATCTGTTTTTCTGGAGTCCCGAAGGCTAACATCACGTCGTTGTGGACATAGAGCCCTAGCGTGTGGAACCCTAAGAATAAACTAGCCCAACTTAAGTGAGCAATTATTGCTTCTTTATGTTCTAACATTCTTGCTAAGACGTTATTTTCATTTTGTTCTGGATCATAATCCCTAATAAAGAATATAGCCCCATGTGCGAAAGCTCCTGTCATGATAAACCCGGCGATATATTGATGATGGGTGTATAGCGCGGCTTGAGTCGTATAATCCTGTGCTATAAAAGCATAAGCGGGTAGAGAATACATGTGTTGCGCAACCAACGAGGTGACGACCCCTAAAGCAGCTAAAGCGAGTCCCAGTTGAAAATGAAGGGAATTATTGACCGCATCATAAAGTCCTTTGTGTCCACGGCCCAATTTACCTCCCGGGGGGATATGGGCTTCCAGAATCTCTTTTATACTGTGTCCAATACCAGAGTTAGTCCTATACGTGTGGCCAGCAATTATAAACACAACGGCAATGGCTAGGTGGTGATGAGCAATATCAGTTAGCCACAAACTTTGAGTCTGTGGATGAAATCCGCCCAAAAAGGTCGAAATAGCTGTTCCCGCCCCTTGAGTACTATCAAACAAATGGCTACTGGAGTCGGGATTTTGCGCATAAACACTCCACTGACCCGAAAAGAACGGTGCCAATCCTTGAGGATGCGGGGTGGCGGTCAATAAATTAGCCCATCTGACATGTCCGCCCCTCGCTTCGGGAATAGCTACGTGGATTAGATGTCCCGACCAAGCTAAAGAACTCACCCCGAAGAGTCCTGAAAGGTGATGATTGAGCCGGGATTCTGCATTTTTGAACCAAGAAATGCTTGGTTTCCATTTAGGCTGCAGATGTAACCAGCTAGCTAGTAAGAACGAAGCAGAAATAGCTAGTAGAAAGATAGCTCCGGTATAGAGATCTTGGTTATTGCGTAGACCAATAGTGTACCACCACTGATACACACCGGAGTAAGCAATATTGACCGGACCCGCAGCCCCCCCTCGAGTGTAGGCTTCGACGGCTGGTTGACCAAAATGAGGATCCCAAATAGCATGAGCAATTGGTCTCACATGTAATGGGTCCCGCACCCACGCTTCGAAATTGCCCTGCCAAGCCACGTGGAACAAATTTCCAGAGGTCCATAGAAAGATGATAGCTAATTGACCAGAATGAGATGCAAATATTTTTTGGTAGAGACGTTCCTCGGTAGTGTCGTCATGACTCTCGAAGTCGTGGGCAGTGGCTATACCAAACCAGATACGACGAGTAGTTGGGTCTTGGGATAGACCCCGGCTGAACTGTGGAAATCTTGATGCCATAATGTTTCTCAAATCCTCCTAGCCATTATCCCACTGCAATGATTCTTGCCAGGAAGAACGCCCACGTCGTGGCGATTCCACCCAGAAGGTAATGAGTTACCCCCACGGCACGTCCCTGTATAATACTAAGAGCCCTAGGTTGAGTAACGGGGGCCACTTTTAATTTATTATGAGCCCAAACGATGGATTCGATAAGTTCTTGCCAGTATCCACGCCCACTAAATAAAAACATCAGACTGAAAGCCCAAACAAAGTGAGCCCCCAAGAATAGCAGACCATACGCGGATAACGAAGAACCATATGATTGAATGACTTGGGAGGCCTGTGCCCACAGGAAATCTCGCAACCACCCATTAATCGTTGTTGAACTTTGTGCAAAGTTTCCCCCGGTAATGTGGCTTACCACCCCCTGTTCGCTTATACTGCCCCAAACATCGGATTGCATCTTCCAGCTAAAGTGAAATATAACTACTGAAATTGAGTTATACATCCAGAACAACCCTAGGAAAACGTGATCCCAAGCAGATACTTGGCAGGTGCCTCCTCTGCCGGGACCGTCGCAGGGAAAACGAAAACCAAGATTTGCTTTGTCGGGTATTAGTCGGGAGCTGCGTGCAAATAAAACACCTTTCAATAATATTAATACAGTAACATGAATCGTGAATGCATGGATGTGATGTACCAAAAAATCTGCGGTGCCTAATGGTATTGGGGCCATGGCAACTTTGCCGGCTACAGCAACTAAATCGCCGCCACCCCAGCTTAAACTAGTACCCGACGCTGCATTAGGTGCGGTTGATCCGGGAGCCAAGGCGTGAATATTCTGCACCCACTGAGCAAATATCGGTTGTAATTGAATGGCGGTATCCGAAAACATATCTTGAGGACGCCCCAGGGCACTCATGGTATCATTATGGATGTACAAGCCAAAGCTATGAAAACCTAAGAAAATGCAGACCCAATTGAGATGTGAAATTATTGCATCGCGATGCCGAATAACGCGATCTAACAGATTGTTGTACTGGGTAGTTGGATCGTAATCTCTGACCATAAAAATAGCTGCGTGTGCAGCTGCACCAACTACTAAGAACCCTCCTATCCACATATGATGTGTAAACAAGGAAAGTTGTGTGGCATAATCAGTCGCCAAGTAAGGATACGGGGGCATCGCATACATGTGGTGGGCTACAATAATTGTTAAAGAACCTAGCATGGCAAGATTGATTGCTAATTGAGCATGCCACGAACTTGTTAGAATCTCGTAGAGACCCTTGTGGCCTTCACCGGTAAAGGGGCCTTTATGAGCTTCCAAGATTTCTTTTGTACTATGGCCGATACCCCAATTGGTTCTGTACATGTGACCAGCTACCAAAAAGAGAACAGCAATGGCTAAGTGGTGATGCACGGTATCAGTGAGCCACAAACCTCCCGTTACTGGGTTCAACCCTCCTCGAAAAGTCAAAAAATCTGAGTATTCTGACCAGTCAAGGGTAAAAAACGGGATCAGTCCCTTCGCAAAACTCGGATATGCCTGGGCTAGAAGATCACGATTAAGGATGAATTCGTGAGGAAGGGGTACTTCCTTGGGGTCAACTCCTGCATCTAATAATTGGTTAATTGGCAGTGAAACGTGTATCTGATGTCCTGCCCACCCTAGAGATCCTAAACCCAATAGACCAGCCAAGTGGTGATTTAGCATTGATTCAACGTTTTGGAACCAAGCCAGTTTCGGGGCAGCTTTGTGGTAGTGAAACCAACCAGCAAAAAGCATTAATCCCGCAAAAATTAAAGCACCCACAGCTGTGCAATAAAGCTGTAACTCATTAGTTATTCCAGAAGCTCGCCAAAGTTGAAAAAATCCAGATGTTATCTGTACACCCTGAAATCCTCCACCTACATCTCCATTTAGTATCTCTTGACCCACTATTGGCCAAACAACCTGGGCACTGGGTTTCACATGGGTGGGATCATTAAGCCACGCCTCGTAATTGGAAAAACGGGCCCCGTGAAAGTACATGCCGCTCAACCAAATCAAAATAATGGCTAGCTGACCAAAATGAGCACCAAATATTTTACGGGATATATCCTCCAAATCATTGGTGTGGCTGTCAAAATCGTGGGCATCAGCATGTAGGTTCCAAATCCATGTGGTGGTACTGGGACCCTTTGCCAAATTTCTTGAGAAATGTCCGGGTTGGGCCCATCTCTCAAAAGAGGTTTTTACGGGATCCTTCTCCACCATAATCTTGACTTCTGGTTCTGGCGAACGAATAGTCATCGGGACTCTCCTCTTTTTGGGCAAGGGATAACAACAACCTACCAACGAAAGATACGAAACTTCTAAGAACTAGAATTTTTACCAGCATGTAGTAATCTACTCCCTTTTCTTTTTGAGTTTGAAACTCGAGCAGCTAGAATAAAGAAGTTATGCAAGGTAGGCTTTTGATGGCATTATTACACGACTGATTAGTGCCTGATGGACTTGGTTAGATTGATCCCCCATTCGATAGGGAGGGGGGGGGGCGACAAGGTTTATGTCAAGCAAAAATTTTCATCTATCAATTCTATTTGTTAACCTTTCTGTCTTGCGCCGCGCTACCCTCCCCTCCTCTTCACTAATTAATTCAATAGAGAGGAACGTCCCGTAATTTTTAACCGATTTTGTGCTTCAATGTAATTACCGGGGGAAGGTGCTACCGCCTGTTTCCAATACTCAGCAGCTTGATCAAACCAAGCTTCCGAAATTTCTAAATTTCCTTGTTTAATGGCCTGTTCTCCTCGATCAGAATGGGTGATTATTTTTCAACCCCCTCCTTTAGAACCGAACTTGGGGGTTTCCCGCCTCATACGGCTCGGATAATTCCGTCATCGGCTTCTTACTCCCTAACAAAAGAATAGGGATTCCGGAGGAACTAAGATAAGAATTGTCAGGTTTTTGATTTTACCCGTCTTGAGTAAAATTTTTTCCGTACTCCCAATAAAAAAAAGAGGAGGGTACAGTAACAACCTCCCTTGGCACTAACTACCCCACCTCAATGTGGATTCTTTTTCTTTTTCTTTTGGGATTTTATACTACACCGTGGTCCGTTACTTAGTTCTTTCTTCAATCGTCTCTACTACAGAGACAAATTGTATAACATATTTGAGGGACCAATTTCATTGTATCGACCCAGATTTTCAATGACGAATCTTTGCGATGCTTTATTCTTCGATTCAATCAGTTATCCATGAGACAGTTAGTGTACCTTCCTATTTCAAACCTGGATTGTTTTGAAAGAGGTTAAATCCCGCAGCTCTAGGCAGCTCCCGTTTGGAAGTATGCTTGGGGGAAACCTTTCCTGTTGGTTGGGTTTGTCTAACCCGTAGAATCCTAAAGCACAGGTAGTCGCACGTGGTGACAGATCACAGCCATATTATTAAAAGCTTGTGGCGGGGAAGAATTTCGCTCCAGTGCTTGAAAGTAGTATTCCAAAGCTATTGCGTGTTTTCCGTTACTTGTATGAATGAGGCCTATATTATAAAGTATGTAACTTCGGTCATAAGAGTCAACCTCTAAACGCATGGCTTTGTAATAGCTTCATGAAGCTTCTGCATATTCTCCTTCAGATTGGGCCGACATCCGTTACGGTTGCTTATACAAAAAAGCCCCGCTTCGGAACCGTACGTGAGGTTCCCAACTCATACGGCTCCTCCCGTTCGATTTGCAAGAAAAAGTGTCACTTGAAATGACTTAATTATTCCCACTATTAATTTGAACTTAAACGGGGGTTAGTGTTTCACGAAACTGGTGTCTAACCATCCTTCTTACAAAGGATTTTTTTGATACAATTGCATCATTTTTCGACGGTAGCAACAGTAGCGATAAATCCTTTAGCTATTTATTCGTTCCCAACGTTTCGTTTTTGGAGGGGTTATTCACTTCAGCAACCTCCGATGATTATAGGGGTATCCGAGCTGCAAACGGGATGGACATTTGTTACCCTAATCGCTATTGGTCGTTACCGCAATTTTGAAGTTATCACAAATAGACGATATCTCCCGAAACCAAACAATTTCGAAGATTTTGTGTTGCCGATTCCTCCACGTAGTGTCCACTCCCTCCCCTTGCTTACCCATAAAATAATAATGTATTACGCATCAAATTATGGATTTAACCTCTTGCTTACTTGATATAAAAACCCAAGGGAAGTAGGAGTCGTAGTTTCCAAGGCTGCATCAATCGTGGATACGCGACCGAAGGGTTCGTTCGGCAGTCGCAACACACCTCCCTAAAATGTGGGCTCCTCGAAGCTATAATATTTCTCTTGTAATCTTTATTTAATAAATTTGCTTGCCTTGTCGAATCGCACCATCCCTATAATATGTAGAAGCTTCCCTTTCTCTCTTAGTTGTAGGTAGGATTTGCAACGAAATATCCGCTAGAATTGTGAAAGTTTTATCAATAAAATTGTCATTTCTCTGCGATCTAGGCATAATAAATTTTGACTCCTTGTTTTTTTTGCACTGCACTTGTTACTAGTACCTTAATTGAAATTGCAGAAAGAGAGTATACTTAAACAATACTTTAGACAATACTTTAGACGATACTCTAGAAAAAAATAAATGACAAGTCGCGTTGAATATCTTTTTTTTGTTCAATTTGTATTTCAATAAAAGGGTTTTCCAACTCTTACCGACAAGTCCACTTGTCACTTTACTTCATAAATTCCTAAAATATATCAAATAGTTGAATTGATTAACCCTAGGATAGGAAGGGTGGCCGAGCGGTTTAAGGCGTAGCACCGGAAATGCTAAGTAGATTTTTAGCTACCGAGGGTTCAAATCCCTCCCTTTCCTTTCTCTATTTTTCCCTACCCGAGGTTGTCTTTCTCTTTATCTTTTTTCGTCGAAATCTAGCTAAATTTCCGATTTGAAAAAGACAGCCTGGAGTCACGGTTTCAAATCAAGTTATACAACTACTCTAAATAAGCCGAAGGACCATCTTGATATAAGCATTAAAAATTGGTAATCCCTCAGTTTATTAGAAATTTCACTGAAGTTACGTAGGCAGTTGATTCAACTATTCCATCATGTACCAGATCAATTTGATAAAAAAGAGAATATTTCTATACAAGTTAAAAAATTAGGATTGAATTTTTGCTTCGAAAAAGAAACAAGCTAGACCGATAAACTTTTACCATTTCCTAAGTAACCTACTTACTTATCAGCATCCCAAGTCCGTTGCTTAGGTTTTCATTGTAGAGACCTTCTAAGTTGTTTTAGAAATTGATTGTTTAGTAAATGATCACTAAGCTTTGCGAGAGTAATACTCAACAACTAACAATTCATTTATATTCAAATTCACGGATTCTCGATTGGCAATACGATTCACCAATCCTGTTGGCCTGTTGTCTTCCAATAGAGAAACGGTCAAGTGATCCGGTACCTTGTCTTTTACGGGAAACTTACCTATAAATGCATTATAGGAAGTTGTTCGATTTCGAGTAGTAATAATATCTCTCGGCTTACATCGATAACTGGGTATATCTACAATTCGATTGTTAACTAAGATATGTCTGTGATTAACTAACTGTCTAGCAGCGGGAATTGTAGAAGCCATACCTAAGTGGAAAATAACATTATCTAGACGCATCTCCAGTAATTGTAGTGGTACTTGTCCCGTTGAACCCCTAGCTTTTCTAGCAATACGTACGTATTTTAGTAATTAGCGTTCTGTTAATCCATAATTGAAACGTAATCTCTGTTTGGCCTCTAAACGCACGCAAAATTGAGAAATTTTTCTCGAAGCTGATTGATCAGTAGCAGCTCGAAATTCTCTCACGTTGGGTGTTTTACTCCGACCTGTAAACCCCGGTAAATTCTTTAGACGACGTATCAATTTCAAACGAGGTCCTCGGTATCGAGACGTGAAAACTCCTTCTCTGTACACATTTTTTAGTTGAAGAAAAAACTTATGGGATCAGCACGGGGATACTATCTACCACTGCTTATTGTCATGTTGGTAAATAAACTACAAATCAATCAAAATTGCTATCTGTGACAATCATAACATATGAATAGAAACTGACAAATGTTTAACTTGTTATCAACAATTGAAGAAGAGATAGATGCGGGGTAGGCAAAGATTGGCAGCAATCCATAATGCCGGATAAAGACATTATAGCATATCCATTTACATAAAGATTTTAGCAAAAAAAAAAATCAAACTGATCAACAAAAGTATTGCTTGAAATAGTCCATTCTATTATACTTCTATAATAGAAACTCAGCTTTTTAGAAGCAATTAACTTGACGACTGACAAGTCGAATGACACGCTTTTTTATACCCGATAATTATAGTAACCAAAAGTTGCTTTTTTATTTTGCTTAGTAAAAGTTAGCTAAACACAAAAGAATGTGTAAGCAAAATGTAGTCAATCTAGACTAGACAGATTTTTGGGTATAAGCACGCCAAAAGCTTTTACACAGCTACATTTATTTGATTATCCATTTCTCTTTGTCAGTTCGTTGGGGCCTAAAGGGTGGGGATATGGCGGAATGGTAGACGCAGCGGACTCAATTAGATTGAGCCTGGATATGGAGACATATCAAGTGACAGCCCTCAGATTCAGGGAAACCTGGGACCATTTATCAGGCAATCCTGAGCCAAATCTTGTATTACTCAAACAAATTTTGGGCAATGGGGCGAGATAGGTACAGAGACTCGATGGGGGCCATTCCAACGAGCAATATGTTAGTTAAATCTGTTAATTAATAGTTCTCAAAAGAACTGAATATATAACTGTTTTGCTTTATTAACTGCATGGGGTATGAGAAATATGATAAATGTATAAGATTGCTTTCTTAGTAAAGAAAGAGAATTATGTTTTTCCTCGTCTGAACTTGGACCCCGACCCCTCGGTTTGAGGTCAGCATTCAGTCACAAAATCAGGATAATCTCTTCTATTACTTAAATCTATTTTATTACGTAGTAAAACACTAGATAGACTCTCTTTACTACTGCTAATCTACATATTTCTATCTTATCTGTTACAAGATCTCACTTTATTTCGGCAAAAAATGCTAAAATAAGCGAGTTGGTAACAAAAAGAAATACCCTCGTGAATGGAGGTAGAGTCCTGCTCCACGGACTTAATAGAAGTAAAAAAAAAATAGCGACGCAAGTCGCAGTAGAACGAAAATCCGTTGGTTTCACAGGACCGTGAGGGTTCGACTCCCTCTATCCCCAACGAGGCTATAGTACATAAGTTAACTTCTTTCAGGCTGTTTGAATTCGTATAATTTGGTCGAAAGCAAAAGATGTAAACCACCTAATCTTGTTTGTCTCATTTTTTAAAAATAGTTTGCGAGTGAGCCATTCATACTTTTTATATGCATGAATGGCTCGATCTAGACCCCCCTCTAGACTTTACTCTATTTCTTACGATACAAGATTGTTTTAAACATATTGATAAAAGCGAGATCAGTACTTTAACTTAGTAAAAAAACACTAAAATTGAAAGATATATTTGATTGATTTCGCTTGAAATCTTTTTTCGTAAATTCGTAAATAAGTTGGCCGAGATAGCTCAGTTGGTAGAGCAGGGGACTGAAAATCCCCGTGTCACCAGTTCAATTCTGGTTCTTGGCATATAATAGAAATGGTATCGAAGATAGACCAAATTAATTACAGCTTTGCTTAAAACTACTTAAAACTAGCCAGTTCTGAAAAATGGGCTTGATAACTGGTCGAGCCGTCTGCGTCTGGTATCTCCGCTTATTAACCATAAACAGCTTTGCAAAACGGGACGGAAGATATTCAGGCGAGAGCAATTTATCCTTTTTCACTTTCAGACAAATTAAACAAATTAATAGGCGTCCTGTAATTCATAAAAGTTGGGTACGACATAATCTTTACGAAGGGGCCACCCTATCCAACTTTCAGGCATCAGTATACGCCTAAGGTGCGGATGACCCTGATGTATTATTCCCAACATATCATAAGATTCACGTTCTTGGAAATCAGAGCTTTTCCAAACCCAGTAAACCGAAGGTATTATGGGGTTTTTTCTCGAAACAAAAATCTTTATACGCACTTCCTCGGGTTGATCCAGCTGATCTCGTATCTGTGTCAGGTGATATACACTGACTAGAAATCCTCCCGGTGTCGAGTCGTAAGCACACTGAGAACGCAAGTAATTAAAACCGTAAGCATATGGGGCGACAGCTACAGACAACCACTCCTCCGACTTGACTTGCAGGGTTTCTACACCCCTATAATCATAACCCAAAGGTCGATGGGAAAACTTATGTCTAGTTGACCAAGCAGATAATCGACCCCGCGTCTCGATATTGAACTTATCTTCATTGATATTGTTCATATTGGTTGCCACCTCGTTTTCATCTTATTCATTTGTGAAAAGAAGAATTAGTTATTTCTTCATTTTTAATAGTTAGTTCTCAAACTTATTTTTAAGTTTTTGAAAATTTTTTGAAAAACTATTTAGTAACAGGTTTGTATCAAAATTGCTTAATTCTTGGTTATATTTTCCTATATGGATGTTAGGTACAAAGCGAAATCGATGATTTATACTGAGGTATTTCATTCGGGTGGGGCAGTTAGAAGTCCGATCTATAGAAGTTCCTCTAGCAATTTTCTTACGGAGTTTTGTTACAGCATCAATAATAGCTTCAGGTTTGGGTGGGCAACCTGGCAAATAAATATCGACGGGAATTAATTTGTCTACCCCGCGGACGGTACTGTAAGAATCTGTACTAAACATGCCCCCCGTAATGGTACAAGCTCCCATAGCGATTACATACTTCGGATCAGGCATTTGTTCGTAGAGTCTTACTAAGGACGGGGCCATTTTCATGGTTACGGTGCCGGCGGTGACAACTAGGTCTGCTTGCCTAGGGCTGGATCTGGGCAATAGACCGTACCGGTCAAAATCAAATCGTGAACCAATTAGGGAGGCAAATTCAATAAAGCAGCAGCTGGTGCCATATAAAAGTGGCCACAAGCTGGAAAGTCTGGACCAATTGGAGAAATCATTTATATTAGCTAAAAAGATTGAATTTGACACACCCCATTCGGGGAGCGGAGGTTCCACTGAATTGACGGGTATATTTCCATCTACACGACAGGCTTCAACTTTCTCTCTGCCACCTTCATCCGAATATTCGTAAGTTGACACCATTCCGATGCTCCTTTTCGCCATGCGTGAACCAAACCAACTACTAGTATAAAAATGAATATGATCACTTCGGTGAAAGCAAATAGTCCCAATTCCCTGAAAGATATAGCCCAGGGATATAGAAAGACGGTTTCGACGTCGAAGACCGCAAAAACCAAAGCAAACATGTAATAACGTATTTGAAATCGAATCCAAGTATTTCCTTTGGGTTCAATTCCCGACTCGTAACTTGTTAACTTCTCTGGTCCTTTCCGAGTGGCAGCGATAAATCCGGAAATCGAAAAAGCTAAATAGGGGATAGATATAGATACCAACAGAAAAATCCAAAAGGAGTCATATTGGTGAAGCGAAAACATTTTCATATCTCTTTCGTCTTAATCTCTTTTTTAGTTGATAAATTTGGAATTAGAGAAAATGGTGTTGACCTGGGGTAAGCGAATTGGCAAGCAGCCATTGTATCGCTATATTGTACTCGCTATATTGTAAAAGGTTTAGCACGTATAACCTATTCAGAGAAGTGAGTCGAACTAAAAGTTCGACTATACTGGTAGTTGATATAATTTATGTTGATATTAAAAATAATAGAGAAAGGCTGGCCTTCTAGCAGCAATGTTGCATTTCTAGCGGAAGGAATCGAGTGATTCTCAAATTTTAACAAATTGTTTACACGCTCTTCTTCGTTTAGGACTATGCGGATTCGAACCGTAGACACTCTCGATCATGCAGATCGGAATGTTCAAAAAAATTTATAAACTGCTTGATGAACCCAACATGTCGCTTTTACGGCACAGGGCTCTCTAACCAGCTGTTTCCCAATTACAGTGATAAAAACAAACAATTGCTGATGCACCAACCTTGTTTTTACTCAGAAAAACGGGCGGGTTCCATATACCCAAGTTCTTATTTACAGGGATTCTAAAAAGATTCACGAGGAAAAGATTAGTCAAATCAGGCAATTCCAAAGTACCTCGAGAAGGTTATTAGCGTTGCGTTGCCCTTGGAAAATACAGGTCCACCTTGCAATATAAAATATTATATATCGATTGGAAGGAGTATGCAAAATCCTCTACACCCGAAAATTTGTGAAATGAGGAAGAGATCTGCCCCGGGGTCCTCGCATGGTCCTCACCAGTTGTAGCAATTGGACGAACCAATTGTGTACTATACCAACTTTTAGGGGTTGACTCTTTCTGGTCAATCTATATGTCATGCTACTGTTCTTTTGTATCCTTCAATGTAAGTTATACAAGAAATTATCAAGGAGAGTTTTGCACGAGTAGTTGGTTTTTGACAAATCTTCGCAAAACAAAAAATTGGCACACGTGTAAACGAGGCGCTATACCGCTGAGTTATAGACTTTCATACATTTGATCATATATGAAAGAAGTTCATCAGTATCAATTAATTTATATCAAGTGAACAAACCGATTTTAAAGATAAAAAGAAAGAGTTATCTACATATATATATATATATATATATATATATATGAGATCAAATACTTGATCAAACGATCAAACATGCAATGGTTGCATATAATTTCTTTTTAGTGTATAATAAAAATACATACATATTTGTGACTATATTAGTCATACACGTGGATAAAAAGTATTGTAGAACAAACTAAATCACTGGCAGCCTACTTGACTCAGCGGTTAGAGTATCGCTTTCATACGGCGAGAGTCATTGGTTCGAATCCAATAGTAGGTAACACTTACTAGATACCATGATAAGAAAATGGATGGTATCTAATAAGTTTTACTGTATGTAAAACGCCTCAAGGGTCTCTTATTGCGCGTACCATAAGTAGAATTACTACCAAACTATCAAATCACTTAGTGCTTTCTTTTGGGCGGAGAAAAAGAGTGTTAAGCAACATTTGAAGCTTCTAGCCTGGCCTTTGCTCTTTTAAAGGCCAAGTTGGCTTCTATTACACTTTTCTTGCCTTCTGCTTTGGTTGAGTCAGCCTGAGCCATCTGAAACGTTTCTCGAGCTTCGTCGGGATCAATTTCGGTAGCTCTTTCCGCTTCGTTCACTAATATTGTCACCTGATTATTATCTATCATGGCAAAGCCACCCATCGGTGCCATTGCAGACCACTGCCCATCATGACGTATTTTTAAAACTCCCATATCCAAAGCTGTTAAAAGTGGAGCATGGTTGGGTAATATACCAATCTGACCACTATTGGTGGATGAAATAATTTCCCAAACCTCAGAATTCCAAACTATTCGATTAGGCGCCATCACGCGGAGGTTCAAAGCCATCTCTTTTATTGACCCTCCACTTGTAAAGCCGCAGCTTTTGCGGCGGCTTCGTCAATATTGCCAACCAAGTAAAAAGCTTGTTCGGGAAGATTATCCAACTCTCCAGAAAGAATCTGTTGAAATCCCTTAATAGTTTCTGATAAACTGACGTATTTACCCGGAGATCCGGTGAAAACTTCTGCCACAAAAAAGGGTTGTGATAGGAAACGTTCTATTTTTCGAGCCCTAGCTACTGTTAAACGATCTTCTTCAGATAACTCGTCCAGTCCGAGAATAGCTATAATATCTTGAAGTTCTTTATAACGTTGCAAAGTCTGCTTAACCCCCTGTGCCGTGTCATAGTGTTCTTCACCCACAATCCAAGGCTGCAACATAGTTGAGGTCGAATCCAGCGGGTCGACAGCTGGGTAAATACCCTTTGCCGCTAATCCCCTGGAAAGTACAGTAGTGGCGTCTAAGTGTGCAGATGTCGTGGCGGGAGCCGGGTCGGTTAAATCATCCGCAGGTACGTAAACAGCTTGAATGGAAGTTATTGATCCCTCCTTGGTGGAGGTAATTCTTTCTTGTAATGACCCCATTTCTGTACCAAGGGTCGGTTGATAACCCACAGCGGAGGGCATCCTACCCAGTAACGCCGATACCTCCGATCCTGCCTGTACAAAGCGAAAAATATTGTCGATAAATAAGAGTACATCTTGTTTGTTAACATCTCGAAAGTATTCTGCCATTGTTGGAGCGGTTGATCCAACTCTCATACGAGCTCCCGGGGGTTCATTCATCTGACCATAAACCAAAGCTACTTTTGATTCCGAGATATTTTGTTCATTTATAACTTTTGATTCTTTCATTTCCATATAAAGGTCATTACCTTCACGTGTACGTTCTCCTACTCCGCCAGATACGGATACACCCCCATGAGCTTTCGCAATATTGTTGATTGATTCCATAATAAGAACCGTCTTTCCAACTCCAGCCCCACCAAGTAACCCAATTTTTCCACCTCTCCGGTACGGAGCCAAGAGATCTACAACCTTTATACCCGTTTCAAAAATCGATAATTTGGTGTCCAACTGGGTAAATGCTGGGGCGGGCCTGTGAATCGGAAATGTGGCACTACTTTGCACGGGACCCAAATTGTCTACGGGTTCGCCAAGGACGTTAAATATTCGGCCAAGAGTAGTTTCACCAACGGGAACGCTAAGGGGGGCTCCCGTATCGACAGCGCCCATACCTCTCATCAAACCGTCTGTGGCACTCATAGCTACGGCTCTTACCTCATTATTCCCTAATAATTGTTGGACCTCGCAAGTAACATCAATTTGCTGACCTGCTGAATTTTGTCCCTTGACTACTAGTGAGTTGTAGATATTGGGCATCTTCCCCGGGGAGGAAGCCACATCCAACACTGGTCCAATGATTTGAGTGATGTAGCCCACATTTTTTCCCACTAATTCAGACATTTCGAAAGAGAGAGAACTAGTTTTCATAACTATAGTATTTTGGTGTATTATTATCTTTATTTGATTACTGAATCGATAGAAATATTTTGTATTTTATCGTTGAGTGGCCGGTGCGGTTCCTCTCCCATCCACTCTACTTTATTTAAATCCCTTTTGCAAATATAGCTATAGATAAATGAAATGGGAAGGGCAAACCACACTGCAAATAACTCAGACTCTTTATTTTGTTTTGTATACGATTGAAAGACTGGTGAAATCCATTAACTATTCATTATTAAGATGCGCGTTCGATTCTTTACCAAGCAAAATTGATCATTAAACGCGAGTGGTTGGCTTTTATTGAGTTTGTATTCTACTGACTAGTCTAACCACGAAGAGATTCCCGAGTCAATGTATTGGAATGAGGCAGACTGCTGCTTTCTAAGCAGTTTTTGCGAGAAAACAGATGGAGTAGTTGCACCTCGTATGGGACGCGATATAAAATGATAATGTCCCATGCTTGAAACAAGATTTTGACAGGTATAAGTATCGCGCGCGGGTTGAACTATATCCACTTTGCGTTTCACGTTGAAATACCCTACCTATGCCGAGCAGATCTCATCTTTGCAAGATTTATCAATTTAGTCATAGGAAGGAGCAAACCCCATGTCACCACAAACGGAGACTAAAACAGGTGTTGGATTCAAAGCTGGTGTTAAAGATTATCGACTGAACTATTACACCCCCGAGTATAAGACTAAAGATACCGATATATTAGCAGCCTTCAGAATGACCCCACAACCCGGAGTACCGGCTGAGGAAGCCGGAGCTGCGGTAGCTGCAGAATCCTCTACGGGTACGTGGACCACCGTATGGACAGATGGGTTGACTAGTCTTGATCGTTACAAGGGCCGATGCTACGATATCGAACCCGTCGCTGGAGAAGAGAACCAGTATATCGCATATGTAGCTTATCCTTTGGATCTCTTCGAAGAAGGTTCTGTCACCAATCTGTTTACCTCCATTGTAGGTAATGTTTTCGGATTTAAGGCGCTACGCGCTTTACGTTTGGAAGACCTTCGAATTCCTCCCGCTTATTCTAAAACTTTCATTGGACCGCCTCATGGTATTCAGGTCGAAAGGGATAAATTGAACAAATATGGACGCCCCTTATTGGGATGTACAATCAAACCAAAATTAGGTCTGTCTGCTAAAAATTATGGTAGAGCCGTCTACGAATGCCTCCGCGGTGGACTCGATTTCACAAAAGATGATGAAAATGTGAATTCTCAGCCATTCATGCGTTGGAGAGATCGCTTCCTATTCGTAGCGGAAGCTCTTTTCAAATCCCAGGCTGAAACAGGCGAAATCAAGGGACATTACTTAAATGCTACCGCAGGTACGTGTGAAGAAATGTTGAAGAGAGCTATTTTCGCTAGAGAATTGGGTGCACCAATTGTCATGCATGACTACCTGACCGGAGGGTTTACTGCAAACACCAGCTTAGCTTTTTATTGTAGAGACAATGGGTTGCTTCTTCATATTCACCGTGCGATGCATGCTGTAATTGATAGACAACGAAATCACGGTATGCATTTTCGTGTATTAGCCAAAGCATTACGCATGTCCGGTGGAGATCATGTACACGCCGGAACCGTAGTGGGCAAACTAGAGGGGGAACGAGAAGTAACCCTGGGTTTCGTCGATTTACTTCGGGATGATTACATTGAAAAAGACCGTAGTCGCGGTATATACTTCACCCAAGATTGGGTGTCTATGCCGGGTGTATTTCCTGTAGCTTCGGGAGGTATCCACGTTTGGCACATGCCAGCTCTAACCGAGATTTTTGGGGACGATTCCGTATTACAATTTGGTGGAGGAACCTTGGGACATCCTTGGGGAAATGCACCCGGTGCGGTCGCTAACCGAGTTGCATTAGAAGCTTGCGTACAGGCTCGTAATGAGGGTCGTGACCTCGCTCGTGAAGGTAATGAGATTATTCGCGAAGCTAGTAAGTGGAGTCCAGAATTGGCCGCCGCATGCGAGATATGGAAAGCAATCAAATTTGAATTTGATACAATTGATACATTGTAAATAGTACTTTTCGTAGCTACTTGCTACCAACATCTGTTCTGAGATAGGTGTGAGACACATAAGGAGTATCGGGAGGGAGTTCATCTCCCTCATACTCCTAATCTATTATAATAAGCGATACTTTAGTTCAGTAAGGTTGGTTAATCAATGATGGGAACTGGGAAACACATAGTTTTGAAACGTGAATCCGAGGGTTCGAATCCCTACCAACTCGCATTTAGGAATTAAATGGTTTAAAAAAGTGATCTAAATTTAAATCCAACGCTTTCTTTTTATTTTAAATATCTTTATATTGTTTAGTTTCATAGCATATTGCTCCGTTTGTTTTGTTGGATAATAGAAATCGATCACTTACAATACGATTGATTAGATAGATAATTAGTCAATTATCAATTATTTTTTGGATCAGCAAGTTTCAATTTGAGACAAAGCTGTTGATACCTATAAAGAAAGAGTTTGCTATATCATGATAAATCTATTTGAAATCTATTTTTTTTTTCCATGAGCTAAAGGGAAACAACAGATGAGGAGATTGTTACGTCTGTAACAAATTGGTTTGAAGATAAACGCAAATTTGGCGGATTGATTGGAGCTTTTCCCGAAGAAGCTACCAGAGGATCTATCTCAAATGAGAAGGAAAGGGAGAAGCGGATAAGTGTTAACACGAATAGAGGATTATGGGCTCGCTGCGATAACTGCGGAAACATGCTTTATGTTAAATTTTTGAAGCAAAATAAAAGTGTTTGTGAAGAACGTGGTTACCACCTTTCAATGAATAGTATGGAAAGGATCGAACTTTTGATTGATCATAACACATGGATTCCCATGAATGAAGACATGATCACAAAAGATGTTTTAGATTTTTCCGACGAGGATTCTCATCAAAATCGTGTAGCTATTTCTCAGGAAAAAACGGGTTTAACCGACGCTGTTCAAACAGGTATAGGATATCTAGATGGAACACTTATTGCGCTTGGCGTTATGGACTTCCACTTCATGGGGGGAAGTATGGGCTCTGTCGTGGGTGAAAAGGTTACTCGTTTAATCGAATATGCCACAGACAAGTGTTTGCCATTAGTCTTAATTTGTGCTTCTGGGGGAGCGCGTACGCAAGAAGGAACGTTGAGCTTGATGCAAATGGCCAAAATTTCTTCTGTCTTACAAATTCATCAAGTTCGAAAAAGATTGCTCTATATATCGATTCTTACCTATCCAACCACAGGGGGTGTCACCGCCAGTTTCGGGATGTTGGGAGATATAATTATTGCCGAATCCAAAGCGTATACAGCATTCGCCGGTAAAAGGGTAATTGAATAAACATTACGTCAAAAGATACCTGAGGGCTTTCAAGCAGCTGAGTCTTTATTTGATAATGGGCTACTCGATTCAATCGTTCCACGTAATCTCTTGAAGGGTGTTTTGAGCGAAATATTTGAACTTCACTCATTAGCGCCTTATAAAAATAGAAAAGATTGAATTTGTTCCAAATCTTCTTTTTTCACTTCTGAATCGGCCGCGTCTTATTCCCCCTACTTACCAATAGATGGAAAAACAATTGCCATCTCCATTTTCTTTTTGTACAACACAAAAATTTGTTGTATTTTTTGGTGTCAAAATACCCGCTTTCTTCCCGATAAACCCCTTTTCTTCACAGAATAAAAAGAATATCATTAGATATTAGAAAAAAGGACAAAACAGAGATATATGATTATATAAATAGATTTTTCCTTTTATTTATTTTATTTGAGGTAATTTCGTCATGACAGCATCTTATCTACCCTCTATTTTTGTACCCCTAGTTGGTTTGGTGTTCCCAGCAGTTGCAATGGCTATTTTATTTTTATATATCGAACGGGATGAAATCCTCTAATATTTTTTTTGGAGACAGGGTAAACTGCCCGATAACTTTACGATATAAGTTGAATTCGAAGTCTAATCTGAGCTAATACTTAATAGGGATGAATTTTCTCTTTCTTGGCGGTTATCTTATCTCTGTTCTGTTTAAAGACCCAATAATCTCGAGAATATCTTCTCAATCAATCTATGTTGCATTCTCATTTTTATATGAAATGAGAATGAGACATAGATTGATTATTTGTTTGTTAAAAAAATTCATTATTTTATTTCTAGATAATTCCCCTATATGCTTGAGCTCCATTTTGGTATTTTATTGTTAAACATAAATACATCAAACACAAGCGGGAGTAATGTACCGCAAAAAAGAGATAGGGAAAGTGAAATTGATGACAAAATGGCTAATCTAGTTATTCTACAATCTGTGAGGAAATAGTAATGAATTACCGTTCCAAATGGATCCAAGTGGATTTTGTAAAAGGCTCCCGCACAATTGCAAATTCATGTTGGGCCTGTCTCCTTGTCTGTGGTGCAACAGGTTTTCTACCAGTGGGGTTTTCCAGCTACGTCGGCAAAGATCTTATCCCCGGACTTTCATCCGAACACATTGTTTTTATTCCACAAGGTATTGTAATGTGTTTTTACGGGATTGCCGGCCTCTTTATCGGACTGTATTTATGGTGTACCGCATTTCGGAACGTGGGGGGCGGATACAACTTTTTTGATAAGCGGGAAGGGCTTATTTCTATCTTTCGGTGGGGTTTTCCCGGAAATAATCGCCGGATCTGCATTCGACTTGTATTAAAAGAGGTAGAAGCAATTGGATTTGAAAATAGGGAAGGACTTTATCCGCGTCAGTTTATTTACTTGAAAGTTAGAGGTCGTCAAAATATCCCACTAACTAGGATTGGTGAAAGCTTAACCTTAGGAGATATGGAAGAAAAAGCCGCCGAACCTGCTCGTTTCCCGCGTGTATCAATTGAAGGTTTTTAAAATTTACTGAATTTTACAATTAGCTGATTAACCGAAGAGTGTAAGGCTACTAGTACTATATTGGAAAAAAAATTCGAGGGGGAGGGTTCAAAAGAATGAATAGCCTAATTACAACAATTTTGCTGATTAGTCTCATACTTTACTTATTTCTCTCTTCTGATTGATTGATAGATAGTTATAGCTAATATATGCGATTACATTGCTGGAAAAAAAAGATTATTCGATGGTTTATTAGTACTCCATATCGTTCCTCAGATAGAGCTTATGAGGCTAGTAAGCGACTACATTCTTTATTATATGATTCCCCCCTTTTTGTGCGAGTAAAATCATCCCTTTCAACACCGGATAAATTGTTCCATGCCACAACGGCGTCCACAACCACGGCATCCAATAAATCCAGATATCTAATATATTGCAGTCTCTTAGAGCACAGATTTAGTATATTTATTTTGGGAATGCAGAGAGGCCTGAAACTCTTTTTCAGGGCAAATCTAATTCGATTGCTTCCAGTTGGGTGCTATCGTGCAAACAATTCTTTGATAAAAGATTGCTTGAATATTTTTTTACCGAACGTTTCAAATATTTTGCTCTTCCAAGATCTGTCTTTAAATTCTCACCAAAATTGTTCTATGAATGGCGAAACAGTCAACAAAAAGAGTAGAAAAATTGTTAGCTTCTCAGAAGATAAATTGGGAAATGATCTCACTTCCAGCGTCTTTAACAGGTTGAATAATATAGAAGAAATAAATAGAAAATTAGCTTGGATTGAAGCGACTTTAAATGAGTTTGGTGGTAGAAGAACACGTCGTTCCATCAACTTTTTTTCATTTCAAATTACTAAAAAAGTGATTGAAAAATCATTAAATCATGAGTCGAAAAATTTCCCGTCAGCCTATGAGTCAATTAGTTTGGTGCCTCGTTCCGTTACTCGGACTTTATCCAGGTTCAGAGCGGAATTGACAAATCAATCAAGTGTGTTGGTACGTAATGATTTTGACTTAACTAAAAACCAAGCATTAGTTTCTCTTCAATATGTTGGGTGTTTTCTACTTTTCCCCCTCACGATTCCAATCAGTTTCAGAAACTGGTTCTTAGAGTCTTGGATTAGGGGTTGGTGGAACATCACTCAAGCCCAAGTATTTATCAATCCCATTCAAGAGGAAAAGGCTCCGAAGCAACTTCGAGAAGCAGAAGCATTGCTCTGGTTAAATGACGCGACTGAACACTTGGCAGATAGGCAGTTGCAAAATTTTGACGCAAATGCATATGATGAGACTACCCAGTTGGCAGCAGTGTATGATGAACTCAATATTCAGCTGCTTTTGCAGCTAGTAACCGATGTAATTAGTATTGCTACCCCAACTCTATTGCTTATAACAGGTCGAAAGAGACTTGCAGTTTCAAATTCCCGGATTCAGGAGTCATTTTATAGTTTGAATGACACAATGAAAGCATTTTCTATTCTTTTACTAACTGATTTATGTGTGGGGTTCCACTCGCCCCATGGTTGGGAAATAGTAATAGGCTCCCTATTCGAACATTTTGGCTTAATACCCAACAGATATGTAATTTCTTGCCTCGTCTCGACTTTTCCAGTTATTTTAGATACGGTATCCAAATATTGGATTTTTCGTCACTTGAATCGCACATCTCCGTCAATTGTAGCCACTTATCATACAATGAGTGGGTGATAACTGTTTATTTTCCAAATTTGCATCTAGCAGGCTAGACCAGTTCATTCTATTGGGTTATTTGCAACCCCTTCTCGTTTGCCATCTGCTGATAATGATCAAATATAAAAGAAGAAAGAATTAGAACAAGATAAATTTAATTCTTACCAAGCAGCATTACCAAGTAACTCGCTTGTACAACGACTTAAGATTAATCATAAATCTATGCAAAGAAGAATTACGAATAACTGGATGAGAAAATGTTGGATTCTGCCACTTGCACTTGCAATATCAATCGGTTTCGGTGAATTAAACTGTTCATCTGTATCAAACGCATATCCGATTCTTGCGCAGCAGAATTATGAAAATCCCCGAGAAGCTACGGGGCGTATTGTGTGCGCCAATTGTCATCTAGCTAAGAAACCTGTGGATCTTGAAGCCCCGCAATCTGTTCTTCCCGATACTGTATTTGAAGCAGTTGTTAAGATTCCCTACGATACGTGGATAAAATAAGTGCTTGCAAACGGAAAAAAGGGGGGATTGAATGTCGGCGCTGTCCTCATTCTACCGGAGGGTTTTGAATTGGCTCCCCTTAATCGCATTCCGGCCGAAATGAAAGAAAAGTTGGGAAAGTTGTCATTTCAAAGTTACCGTCCCGGCAAGGATAATGTAATTGTCGTAGGACCAGTGCCGGGCAAATTATACAGTGAAATAACATTTCCGATTCTATCACCAGACCCCGGTACTAAAAAGGAAGCTCATTTTCTGAAATATCCCATTTATGTTGGAGGGAATAGGGGAAGAGGACAAATCTACCCAGATGGGAGCAAAAGCAACAACACGGTCTACACCGCTTCAGTAACGGGAAAAATAAAGAGGATTGTTCGCAAAGAAGGAAAGGGTGGATACGAAATCACTATCGAAGAGTCATCCGGGAATCGTGAAACGACGGATACTGTCCCTCCCGGTCTCGAACTTATTGTTTCAGAAGGTGAGTTCGTCAAGACTGATCAGCCATTGACTAATAACCCCAATGTTGGGGGATTCGGTCAGGAAGAAGTCGAAATCGTACTCCAGGATCCGTTACGTATTCAAGGCCTTATAACTTTTTTTGTAGTGGTTGTCTTGGCGCAGATTTTTCTCGTGCTGAAGAAAAAACAGTTTGAAAAAGTGCAGTTGGCAGAAATGAATTTCCGATTCCCTACTACTTTTTTCAGTTAGGCTATTCTTTTTGTGCATAGCTAATCCGACTGATAATTTCACGTGAAAAAAGAAAAGAGTTTTTACTTGTCTTTCTTTTTAGTCATTGATAGCCACATAAAAGCTAAAAGGTGTTGATTGCGTCGACTCTTATTTTGTCGGTGGTGTCAGCGGTGTCGACACCACCAACAGTATTTACGTGTCTTCTTAGCTTACTTCTTTATTGCTAAGTCTCCTAGTTTCAGTCTATCAAGTCTTAAACTAAAGCACGGAAGATAAAATGTCGGATAGGGAAGTATAATGCAAATACGAATAAGGCTCTTTGGGAAGATTATTACGAAGTGTGGAGAAATAAAAACTTTATCTTTATAGTTAGTCAAACTAGAAATTGTACTCAAAATCTATTGATTGATTTGATTATATCGAACTAGTTTTCCAAAATATCTCTTTTTAGGTTTACTTTTTTAGGATTTTAAAAGTTATAAAGATATCTGTTTGTTTGAATTGTCACATTCAGCTTCGATCGATTCTTTTATATATAAAGAATCGATCGACCCGTCTACTAAAAAATGCATTGTGGAACTAGTCTTTAGTTAACTAAAGAAATGTATAGTGATCTGGACCACATTTTTCTTCTCTTTTTACTTGAAAAAGGAGAAGAAAAATGGAAAATTCGCTCATATACATATAATTTGGCAAAATTCTTTTTAGGTCAGGCGGCAGTTATTATCGAAGAGACGACCCCAACCCTGAGTAAGCTCCGTAAAAGAATACGCCTAGCAAACCTATCACAAGTGTACCGGTTACAGTACCCACCAACCACAAGGGAATCCTTCCAGTGGTATTTGTCATCTGTGCCACCTCCTTACCCTTACTATTTTGGCTTTATCCTTTGGTCCCGACTCGAGACATGAACAGTCACAAATAATTAGGATCTTGATCGTTTTCGAACAATTATTTTTAATTTCTAATTAAAAAAGTAATTAGAAAATGGAACAGCAAGTACGAAAATCAGTAATAATCCCCGATAAAGGCTTGTACGATTCAATTCTACACTCTGTTTATTTGGATTCGGTTGTGTCATATATTCGGAACTCACTAAAAACTATCTTTGAATGAATTGCATAGCTGATATGGACCCCAAGAAGAAAACTGTCGGTATAGCTAATCCGTGAACGGCTAACCATCTAACAGTGAAAATTGGATAAGTTTTATCTAAAGCCATTGGTATTGGTTCTCCTACAATAATTTGGTGAATGCGTCGACCTGTTCCAGCGAATCGAAGCGGCCAGTTAATAGGGGAACTTCCTGTCGGCTCTCCGAAAAATATTCATTTGGGCGGGGGCTTCCAAAAACATCGTAGGCTAAACCTGTACTAACAAACAGCCAGCCTGCAATAAACAGGGAGGGTATGGTAATGCTGTGGATGACCCAATATCGAATACTAGTAATAATGTCAGCGAAGGGGCGTTCTCCTGTATTCCCAGACATGTTCAGCTCCGTATCTATATCTATCTTGTAATACTAAAAAGGATGGCTTCCCAAATAGAAAAGGGGTAGAAGATGTGGAATCTACTGGTAAACCTTTTCAAATGGGGCCTCATCTTAATTAGGATGTCACTTTCTTCTTTATACCCAAGGTATATCCGAAATATATTGGTTCAGTATAGCTAGTGCACCTTTGATGCGGCAAGGTTACTCGCTCCTCACAAGTGAGGTGTTCAATACTTATGAAATTTTCGGTGGTGGTTACCTACATATATCTAGACCAAACTGACTAGAAAAATTTGATTAGCTTCGGACCTGTACGACAGTTTGTGGGCGCACGAATTTTACACTTTTTATCACCTCGTTTTCAGCCTGCCTTCGTGTCTTGAGTTAGGCTATGCCTACGTGTATTATCCTAGAGTCGGAGAACTACTCATTCCGGGGTGGGTCGAAGATAGCTGCCGAAAAATAGAAGACTCATCAAGCAAGTCTTAAGCAATTAATTAATTAGTTGCTTAAAAGTACTATCTATTTAGTTAACTACCCAATGAATTCATTGAATAAAACAAACTTGTACCGGATAAGTTATTAAGTTAAATCAATAGATTTAGATCACTCACTAAGTGTTACTAATCAACCCAAATTAGTAAATTTGGGTAAACAACTTTGATTCCGCAATTTCGGGTGATAAACTACTGGAAATCATATATTACGAACCCATCTGTTAGATAATTTGGTATTCAAATTTATGCTCACTCTATTAAGCTACTTCGCTTTTTTGACGTCTGTATTAACTTTGACTTTAGCTTTATTGGTTGGATTGAACAAGATTCAGATTCTATGATTTGGCATTCTCATTTATAACCTAGATAGGGGAGAGGGGAAATAAGGAAGAAGTAGGAAGGGGTGCTCCATCGGCACCTACTAATTCGTTGCACTTACCAAAAACTAGTCGGTTGACACAATTTTGGTAAGTATTTAAATTAGACATTTATAAACTAGAATGGTCGAAGCATCACTATCGGGAATTGTGTTGGGTTCGATTCCAATAACCCTAGCTGGATTATTTGTAACCGCCTACCCACAATATCGACGGGGCGATCAATTAGATATTCGATAGAATCTAATAATTGTGGCATTTCAAACAAAACGTTGATTTCTAAAAAAGATTCATTCGGGAACTCTTTTTTTTCCGCTCAATTATTTAACTATTGTTAGAATCTGTTTCAAAATAAAGATATTTCTATACCTAAGAAACAGGCAGAAGGGAATATTTCATCGACATCAAATTTGACCTTTTCCATTTTTAGATATTTCATATTTGACGCGTATTATTCCTAATAAGAAATCTTTTTCTAAGCGGTGGTAAGCACGCCCTGCAGGATTTGAACCTACGACATCGGGTTTTGGAGACCCGCGTTCTACCGGACTGAACTAAAGGCGCCTCTCTTTTGGTAGTCATTTTTCTATTTGCAATCTATATCGATGTAGGAGCTTCCTTCCTCACTCCGTGAGGAGGAAGGAACATAAAAGTTAGAATTCTTTTTCATCAGAAAAAGGGCAAAGACAGAAATGAATTCGTCGAGATGCGAGATGAAAAGCCCTTCCCCTAAAGTTTGGGGCATGGACCAAAAATAGGGATGACAGGATTTGAACCTGCGACATTTTGTACCCAAAACAAACACGCTACCGAGCTGCGTTACATCCCTATTAATCTCGATTTGTAACTGATATCATCGATACAATGCTGTTGTATTTCATTCATTATAACTGGTAGCTGTAGATACCGTCTACCGGTAAAAGGAGAATAGACAGCTGTCTTTTAAAACATCGGTCCATTTTTACTCTTTTTCATTGGTATTGCGGTTATTAGTACCATCAATATTGAGTATTCCGGGTTTATCGGTCTTTCTCTTTATAGTTTTTCAATAATTTTTATTTTCTATTAAGAATAGAAAAAGAAAAGAGTAAAAGAGGAATAAAGACTAAGAGATAAAAAAAAGTATATATATATATATATATATATAGTAAAAATAAGGAGGATTTTTAATGCAACACGTGAAGATATATCTTTCCACAGCCCCCGTCATAGCTACAATATGGTTTGTACTGTTGGCTGGTCTCTTAATAGAAGTTAATCGCTTCTTCCCAGATGCTTTATTATTTCCCTTCTTTTAACCCAAATAATTAATTACAGAGTAATTAAATAAAGCAAAAAAATCAAATAAATTTATGTCTTACAGAAAGAGTAATGCGTAACTGAGTTATGGATGAGGGCGGCTAAAATAGAAACCTTTTGTATTGTTGGAACTTCGCGAGTAGTCCGTTCAAACAAATTTGGACATACTTGCGACCCCTTTTATTAATAAGTAGGCTTATATTACTAAAATACAATTGTTTTTATGACCAAAAGTAAAGATGCGAGGGTAACCACCGCTTTAGTATGTACAATTTGTACCTCTAAAGAGGCTGGTAACAAATCCTCAGGTATTTCTCGATACACTACACGTAAGAATCGGCGTAATACACCTACTCGGTTAGAATCAAAAAAGTTTTGCGTTTGTTGCCACAAACATACTTATCACAAAGAACTAAAAAAATAAAGAATATCTCTACTTTATTTCTAAGTAATCAATATTGATGCGTATTGGTAGTCACAAAAAAATCTCACGAATAAATTTAGACGATTTCTCCGTAGACGTTCCCCGTCTATTCGTTCTGATGAAACTATTGATTACAAAAATATGAGCTTACTTCGTCGATTCGTCAGTGAGCAGGGAAGAATCCTACCGAGACGGATGAATAGATTAACCTCCAAACAGCAGCGTTCGGTAGCTATCGCTATAAAGAGAGCCCGTATTTTGGCCTTGTTACCCTTCTCAAATAATGAGAATTAGAGATTTGAATTCTGAAAAATTTTGCGATTCAATAACTAAGACTCTTCTGCAAAAGGAATGAGATTGAATAAATCGAGGTTGAACCAAACTCATTTCTGTGACATAGTCTATCCTTCCGTTTCTATTTTTATCTTTCTGGCCTCTCCGTGTAACCCGGAGAGGCTTGCTGTCGCATGTCAATCTTTCCCACCATTAATTGTTCGTACGAGCCGGGAGAAGCAGTAACCGTCTGGAGTAGCTACTTGCGCGAGTGTCTTGCGATTTAGAAAAACTTGATTTTGGTATAAACTGTGAATCATCGAGCTGTAAGTAATTCCATTTTTTTGGGCTGCTGCGTTAATCCGAGCGATCCAAAGACGGCGAAAATGTCTCTTCCGGTTTTTCCTGTCTACGTAAGCACAAGTTAATGCCCTTTTTTCTTGCTGGTTCGCTGCTCTAAATAATCTTGAATGAGCCCCCCGAAACCCGGATGCGAAATCAAGAATGCCTTTGCGAAATCTACGAGCTATGGACCCTCGTTTTACTCTAGTCATTATATGTATAGCCTCACAAAAAGTTATAGTTTTGTCTGAGAAATCCGTTTATTTCTAAGCTCTACTACTCCTTAAAAGATTTCCTTTAAATATTTCTCATTTAGATATATAAATTTGTAAAAATGAATGAACTTTGTAACGTTGGGATGCACCCCCTCCCGAAGAGAAAAAGATCCTGAAGATGAATTTATGAGAAATTCATTATTTAACTAAAGTATGTGCGGTGACGTAGCGCGCTTTTGAGTTTTTAGGAAGTCCTAATTGCTTTTTTTTTTAATCTAATGTGATAAATAAAGATTCCGGCGGCTTTTGCTACCCCGACTTTCCCTACCGTAAATACTCCGGTACAAGTTGGCTATCCCAACCCAATTGTTTAACTGTCCATAAACAATACGTTGTACCAGAGATACCGCGGATTCCTCTGTTTCCGTGGTTAACTTTTTATGGCAACCGGGTCCCTCCTATATACCGGAGCTTAGGCTTTTCCGAAGATAAAGAAAAGATAATTGCTGTTGGCGGGTCGCATGATCCCCAATATTTAGCTCAGCCAGTTAAGCTGGTCTTTTTCGCTTCCATTTCTTATTTCTTAGTTGTTTGAAAATAGATCCTATATATAGTAACGGTATTTTAGGCTAGAGATTGGCGGAACAGCTGACCCGTGGTTATCACCATTGCAATGGGATTGACAAAATAGATATAGAAGTTTATATCACTTGCTTGGATTCGCTTAATAATTCAACTTTATTATCATTGATTGGTTCTTATCGTCCCAAATCGAAATGATCGGATTTACACCGATTTTAACCACGAATTTCTGTTTCTTATTGAAACAGATGGATTATGAATTGGTACCCATTTCACTCGAGGAATTATCTTGCGACGTCAACCCCCTAATGTCTTAGGTTTCTAATCTGAGCGGGTCACACATACACCCTGGTACATACTCCTCTCCGTTGGGGGCATCCCCGAAGAGCGGGGGATTTTGTTCCAATTCCTAAACATTGTCTCGCTTTTTTAATTAGTTGCTGATTTGTTGGCACGTTCAATAATGCATAAATTCTATTCGGTTCAAAATAATTTAACCATTTGAAAAAACTTGCTACATCTGAATCTCTAACAATCAATCTTTAGACAATAAAACTCTTTTGTTTGAAGCAATAACAAAAAAAGAATTGAAGATTTGTTTCTTTAAACGATAAAATAATAACTAGTTAGGCAAATAAACGTGAAATTACAAGAAAAGATTTGAATCAGAAAAATTTGACTTTTTCTCAAAAATCTCAGTTACTTTCTAATGATTAAATATTCAAGCTGACGCGTTTTCCAACGCTACCGGGTCCGCAACGCCGTAATCCTGAGCTTCTTCTGCTGACGAGAAAACGTCTCTTTCCATATCTTCGGAAATTATCCATAAGGGCTTGCCAGTTCTTCGAGCATAGACTTTGGTTATGCAATCACGTAGTTTTGATGCTTCTTCTGCTTCCATAACGCATTCCCCAGCTTGTCCATCATAATACGAACTAGCTGGTTGATGAATCATTACCCTAATTAGATGACTCTGAGTAAGCTCAACCGTACAAGCAAATTATTTTGCATACGGCTATACATCTGGTGAGCCGATAAAGTTTGTTTAAATTAGCATTTAAACATGAACTTTTTGCATTGAAATATAAATTTGCTTTGCCACCAATAAAGCCCTTATTATTGCAATACTATAATAAGAGTATTGCGAGATCCCACCATCCTTTCTCTTAGACGTATTATGATGGTTCCATCACTGTATCATGCCAGTAATCCCAGAGTTTGCTATATATACTCTCGGTGGATAACGGAATCGGCATTATCCAACTCATGAAAAGCTTGAAGCTTATTCCATTATGTAGATTCGATACTTTCTCAAATGTATGACGCTAGGATATATTGATTTTAATCCAGAATGAATCCACGACAAGTTAAAAAAGTTCTTTTGATTCAGTTTAACTCCTTGGCATGTCACTTTTTCATAAGAAAATTGGTTGTGTATACAAGAAGTCGCCAAGTAAAAGTTGCCATGCTATTGTTACCCTAACTAGGCGAAGGCAGAGTTCTAATCTGTACAAATCATTGGCGCCAAGCGTGGGGTAGTGCTATACGTCTGGTAATTTCCCCTCCGGCCAAAATGGAGGACCCCATTGAAGCAGCTAGTCCCATACAAATAGTATGTACGTCTGGTACGACAAATTGCATTGCGTCATAAACAGATATTCCAGCTAATACCGCCCCACCAGGTGAATTTACATACGAGTACATATCTTTGGCTTGATCTTCCCCATTTAGATACATCATGATACCAATAAGTTGATTGGCTATTTCGTCATCGACTTGTTGACCTAGAAATAGAAGTCTCTCCCGATAAAGCCGGTTGATTTGGATAGGTTTATGCAATTTTCGCCGTGTTGCCCCCCCCATAGAACCGTATAGGTACCGTTAAAGACATACGGCTCTTGCAGCTTTTACATGAAACGAGCATAAGGGGGAATTCTTCCCGTCTTTTTGTTCTCTTTTAACCCTACCCGTATTAGCATTTTTGGCTCAAGTTTGTCGGGCCTATCTTTTGTACACACATCTTGAACCACTTTGTAACTGGTAATCGATGAATTCATTACAGTGTGTTAACTGTTCCTCTTACACCGGTTCATTTCTGTTCATGATTGAGTCCTTATTAAGAGTCTTTAGGTTCATCTTCTACTCCGGAGGTTGTGGGGTTCCGACCGCTATTTGTACATATGGAACAAATAGTTTTACTTTCCCTATAATTATTCCCACATTTTATATGACATATTCGAAGTCTAAATCTATTAAATTTGTCTTTTACTGTTCTAGTTTCTATTTCATAGTTATTTCCGCTACAATCGATATCTGGGACTGAGTAACCGGAGCCCAAGCAATCTGTTTATTCCAATTAGCCATGGATTCTAACCACTATTAAACCTATTGACAGATTTTTCTCACGCATTTGACCGCTGATAGATTAGTCAATTCCAAGTGAGATAGAGACAAATCAATTGGAAAAGAAATGACGGAAACGGGTTCCATCTGGCTCGACGCACCTGACGAGTCGCGCTATACGTCAACCCGAGCTGCATCCTCTTCCCCAGGTAAACGAAAGGGCACCTTTGGAACACCAATTGGCATACAAAAATTATTGTAAAAACTTGTAATTACCTCCAATTTGAGGGCGTAGAAGCTAAACTGAAAAAGAGTCTCGATCATATTATAACACGTTTGATGAAGACAACATGGGTGAAAGAACTCGTATTTTCCTTTTGCAGATATTAACAGATCCCAATGGGACCAATCTCTCCATTGCTATATAAAGCACGTAAATGCTAAAATATCTATGCTTTTATCTGTTCTTTAAACAAGAATTACTGGCTTACTTCATATTAGTATGGACTTTGTACAAACCCAGCAAATTAAGTGAAAAACGGTGTGAGGAAGGAGGAATGCACCCAATCTAAAAGCAAACGGAGATATTGGTTTGTGTATTTCATACAATGACTCTTATCTCTTAGAACTTATAACGCAAGGCCTATATTGCAAGAAAGTTACGTAGTAGTCACTCATTTCCAATATCTAAGAAAGGGGTTTCTCACGGGTTTGCCTCGGTATCGCGTTCATACTGTCGTATTAAATGATCCAGGCCGTCTTATTTCCGTGCATTTGATGCATACTGCTTTGGTCTCTGGCTGGGCGGGTTCAATGGCTTTATATGAACTAGCTGTTTTCGACCCATCGGATCCCGTTCTTGATCCCATGTGGAGGCAGGGTATGTTTGTCATTCCATTTATGACTCGCATCGGGATAACAAAGTCGTGGGGAGGCTGGAGCATCACCGGAGATGCCGCAACTGATGCGGGTATCTGGAGTTACGAAGGAGTAGCCGCGGCTCATATCATACTATCCGGTTTGTTGTTTCTAGCCGCTATCTGGCACTGGGTATATTGGGACCTGGATCTATTTCGCGACGATCGCACGGGAAAACCATCTCTAGATTTACCAAAAATATTTGGAATCCACCTATTTCTTTCGGGAGTACTTTGCTTCGCATTTGGAGCATTTCACGTAACAGGCTTGTTTGGACCCGGTATTTGGATATCAGACCCTTACGGATTAACTGGAAAAGTGGAGCCCATAGATCCAGCTTGGGGGGCTGAGGGTTTCGACCCATTTGTACCGGGCGGAATAGCCTCGCACCACATAGCAGCGGGAGTTTTAGGTATACTAGCAGGTTTGTTTCACCTAAGTGTTCGTCCTCCCCAACGGTTATACAAAGCTCTACGCATGGGAAATGTCGAAACCGTATTATCTAGCAGTATTGCTGCGGTATTCTTTGCCGCTTTTGTTGTTTCTGGAACCATGTGGTACGGTTCCGCCGCTACCCCGGTCGAATTGTTTGGCCCCACTCGGTACCAGTGGGATCAGGGGTATTTCCAACAAGAAATAGAGAAACGAGTACGGCTCGGCGAAGCCGAAAATCTAAATCTATCCCAGGCTTGGTCGAAGATTCCGGAGAAATTAGCCTTTTACGACTACATTGGTAATAACCCCGCCAAAGGGGGATTGTTTAGAGCAGGTGCAATGGACAACGGCGACGGGATAGCCGTTGGCTGGTTAGGTCATGCCGTTTTCAAAGATAAGGAAGGCCACGAACTTTTTGTACGCCGTATGCCAACCTTTTTCGAAACATTTCCCGTAGTCTTAGTAGATAGCCAGGGTGTCGTGAGAGCTGATGTACCATTTAGACGAGCAGAATCAAAATACAGCGTTGAGCAAGTCGGTGTAACCGTAGAATTCTTTGGTGGTGAACTAGATGGTGCTAGTTTCAGCGATCCCGCCACGGTGAAAAAATATGCTAGACGCGCTCAATTAGGTGAGATCTTCGAGTTTGATCGCGCCACTTTAAAATCAGATGGTGTTTTTAGAAGTAGTCCGCGGGGTTGGTTCACCTTTGGTCACGCCACGTTTGCTCTTATTTTCTTTTTTGGCCACATTTGGCACGGTGCAAGAACCTTATTTAGAGACGTTTTTGCCGGTATCGATCCCGACTTGGACGCCCAAGTTGAATTTGGGGCATTTCAAAAGTTGGGGGATCCAAGTACTAAAAGACAAGCTATTTAAAAAGTTTTCTCTTATTTATCATATTGAATTCTTCTCTTTATCAGGTTAGTTACAAAGGTTGATTGAAAAAAGTAGTCAATAATTGTCTAATATCTAATCAAAGCTTAATAATTTGAGAAATTTCTTTACTTCAATAGTTTTGATTACTCGAATTCAAACAGAAAGAATTGGAGGAACTAGAAGTCTCCCCCACCGCAATTAGTATGAAAGATATTCTCAAAATACTACTATTATTATTGAATCCATGGAAGCATTGGTTTACACATTTTTGTTGGTAGCCACTTTAGGTATAATATTTTTTGCCATCTTCTTTCGGGAGCCTCCCAAAGTACCTAGCAAGGGTAAATAGAGAGCTTTCTCCAATTTGAATTTTACCAAACAACCGGATTTTTTTGCATTAGTATAGTTATGACTATAAAGTAGATTAAGTTGATTCGAGACCTTCCTTTTTAATTTTGCAAAGGAAGGTCTACCAGTCCGACTAATCTTCATGTTCCTCAAAAGGATCTCTGAGCTCTTTGGCGGGTTGACCGAAAGCGGTATACAAGGCGTAACCGGTGAGGCTAACGAGTGAACGGGATATAGAGATAGCGACCGAAGTTGCGGTTTCCGTTGCCATGTAATCCGAAATAAATAATAGTGCCTTACTTGCTATAATAGTATACAAAGTCAAAAAATTTCAATCGAATTAGCGGGCTCTATGGCTACAAAATTTATTGGTGACACCCTCAGAGGTAAACCTAGAATAAGTTTACTGGGAATGGTTTTGAAACCGCTTAACTCGGAATACGGAAAGGTTGCCCCCGGCTGGGGTACTACCCCCCTGATGGGATTTTCCATGGCTTTATTTGCAGTATTCCTAGTTACTATTTTGGAAATTTATAACTCATCCGTTTTATTGGACGGTATTGCAATTAGTTGGTAGAAAAGTCCTGAACCCCGACGATATAACGGCAATAGCTGGGGGTTCAGAAGTGAATATCTCATCATAAGTCGGAATGGGAGTTAAATCGCGCGAACTTTAAATGTTTTCATAAGAACTAATATGGGTGTGTGATTCGTCGCAACTAATCTAGTTTAACAAATGAATAATCTTTTCTTTTCAAAGATTTTTCTTATATTTTATTATTGGTATCTCGCCAGGTAGCGATCGAGTTATTAGCACCCGAAACGCGAGAAGTTCACATTTAGTTAGTATAAAGTTCAAACTATGATTAATTTATATCAAATTGCCATTTAAATTTCGTGATGAATTTGTTACTTGATATCGCCGACTCGGCGTTGTATCAAAAAATTACCAACGAAGCATATTTTACTTGTGAAAATATGTAGGTATATAAAAAGATATTCGTACGGGTTTCAAGTCAGAATTATGGAGGAGTTGTCGCCCATTAAGTTATCCTATCTAGTAAAAAATTTCGAAATATAGTAAAAATCTAAGGTTCAAAAATCAGATTGGAACGAGGTAACTCCTGCTTATTTATTTACCCCCCCCCCCCCCCTCGTTCTTTTTTATTATGTGGGGGAGAGGGTACATCGACAAGATTGAAAGATTTCCCAAGACGCTAATCTTATTGGATTTCAATTCAAAAAAAAGAGCTAACGTGAGATCAAAGTCAAATGTATTTTTGAGTTTCCCAAGACTGAGTCGCTTCTTTCCCTATTTGTTAATAAAAAATATCGGATAATACAATATGTCGGGATCTTCCCTCCTTTTGTACCATCTTATTTGAGTAAATGCTAACAGAATGGGCGATGCTCAAACAGTTTTGCTTAAGCTGTATGAGAAAAAAGTCTCATGTACAGTTTATGAAGAGGGAGTTACAAAGGCTTACCCATCTCACTAAGGTATATGATTGGTTTGAGGAGCGCCTAGAAATTCAGGCGATTGCTGACGATATTACTAGCAAATATGTCCCTCCACATGTGAACATATTTCATTGCTTGGGGGGAATCACGTCGACTTCCTTTTTGGTTCAAGTAGCAACCGGATTTGCTATGACCTTTTATTATCGTCCGACTGTTACAGAAGCTTTTTCTTCAGTTCAATATACAATGACTGAAGTTAATTTTGGTTGGTTAATTCGGTCTGTTCATCGTTGGTCAGCAAGTATGATGGTATTAATGATGATTTTGCATGTATTTTGTGTTTATCTGACAGGTGGATTCAAAAAACCTCGCGAATTGACTTGGGTTACTGGGGTGATTCTAGCTGTATTAACCGTCTCTTTCGGTGTAACTGGATATTCCCTACCCTGGGATCAAATTGGTTACTGGGCTGTCAAAATTGTAACCGGCGTACCCGAAGCTATTCCCCTAGTAGGATCTTCATTAGTCGAGTTATTACGAGGAAGTGCTAGTGTCGGTCAATCAACGTTAACTCGTTTTTACAGTTTACACACTTTTGTATTGCCGCTCCTTACTGCTGTTTTTACGTTGATGCATTTCCTAATGATCCGTAAACAAGGCATTCCGGGTCCTTTATGATTTAGTCATAAATAAGGAATGAATATTCTTTTCTGCTAGATTGGTGAAGAATCGCAAGTACCAGTTCTTTAAAATATTATTGTTTTGTTGCCGCCGATACTTATTACTAAGTATGATGATAAGTTATCTAGCGGATTTAGTTGTTGTCTCGAACTATTGGGACAAAATAATCAAAATGTCAAAGGAAAAAATTTGGATTACGGGAGTGCGTGACTCGTCGCGAGACTTGTAGGCTATGCAGACGTCGAGTTGAATACTGCCACAACTGAGGGTGTGTCTCTTCTCCGACCTTTCTTTGGGACTAAGATTCGAAACCTGGATAGAAAAACATAGTAATCGAATCAAAAAAGTTGTTTGGAGAATATTTTCCATGATCGACCTAAAAATGTTGAAAGGCCTCATGAAACCCTATATACTTAATTAATTGGGATTGTGTGAAACTTTTAAACATACGGTTTTTAAAACGATGCATACATTTCTTTTGCATCAAAAGAGAGTTGTTTGCACGAATAACCGTTGGGGTAAAAAATTGATCTAAAGAGAAATAAATATAGTCGAAGTTTTAACAAGTTAAGATCCTATACCCTATATCGTAACTTGTAACTATCTTTTTTTTTTATGTAAACTTGCAATGATACGACACGCGCGTATGGGATACAAGATAACCCGCGAAGCCTTATTCCAGTATTGAGCTGATTCGGATGAGAAGCCATGTTACAAAATAACTTCTTTTTTTTTTTCCTTTATTTATCAACCTAATTGTTGCGGGATAAGATAAATCTATGTTTGCTTGAGCCGTATGAGGAGAAATTCTCACGTTCGATTCTTGTGGGGGAATGATAAACCTACCCCAATAACAAAAAAACCTGACTTGAACGATCCTGTTTTGAGAGCAAAATTAGCTAAAGGTATGGGACATAATTACTACGGAGAACCCGCTTGGCCCAACGATCTGTTATACATATTTCCTGTAGTAATATTAGGAACCATTGCGTGTACTGTGGGTTTGGCCGTTTTAGAACCATCAATGATTGGTGAACCAGCAAACCCGTTTGCAACTCCTTTGGAGATATTGCCCGAGTGGTATTTCTTCCCCGTGTTTCAAATACTTCGGACAGTGCCCAATAAACTATTAGGTGTTCTTTCAATGGCGTCAGTACCCGCAGGTTTGCTAACTGTTCCTTTTCTCGAAAATGTCAATAAATTTCAGAATCCGTTTCGGCGCCCAGTAGCTACAACAGTTTTCGCAATTGGCACCGTGGTCGCTATTTGGTCAGGTATTGGAGCAACCCTACCCATAGATGGATCTTTAACTTTGGGACTCTTCTAACATTTATCTATCTTTTACTAACTTAAAATATAATCAAATTTGGTCTAGGGAACAGTTGTCAGCCCTCGGGTCGGGCCAAGACTTCCCTAGACTTATTCATGTTTTAACCAAAAACTAAATATATTGAGTTCTTTGCTAAATACTGCATTTCTACTTGTTCATGCTAAATAAAGAATTAGGAATCGAATTCTAATTTTTGGATTTTGGTTAATTTGTAGCTCCTATTTAAAACCTTTCATAATATAAATGTAATACACAGTAAAAGTTTACCATATAAAAGACAAGATTGTTTGTTTCAAAACAAAAATGGAACGATTTAGACTTTGCTACCTGTTCCTACTAATTGATGTGCAATTAATTTTTGGGTAATTCTATGGCGAAATGGTTCCACAATGCTTTTGACACCTGATCTACAGATTTTTGCCCGAAACTCTTAATTTTTAGTGAATCTTCTCGGCTATATTTAAGCAAATCAGCGATTGTGTGTATATCGGCTTTTCTAAGACAATTAAAGGCTCTAGCCGGTAATTCTAGTTGGTCAATAAACGTATTTGCGGATAGCTTTTTACCCAGCTCATTAAGGTCGTAAACTTGTGAAGATGACTGCCCCGGAGCGGGGGAACTTCGGCTATCCTCTGAGTAGGAGATGTCTTCGGATTTAACGTGTAAAAAAGGACTTGATAAGTCTATTAGTTTTTCAGAGGCCTCATTTATTGCCTCGCCTGGGGTCGGACTACCATTAGTCCATATTTCAAGGAATAATGTTTCTCGCATCGCTTGACCGCTTCCAAATAAATGTACGCTATAATTGACATTTCGAACAGGCATAGATACAGCATCAACGGGAAATTCTCCATCTCTACACTCATTTGACTTTTCTATCCTGTATCCACAATCTTTTTCAATTTTTGATTCAATATTTACAGATATTGGTTGAGTTATAGTAACTATATATTGCAAATCGTCAACTGCTTTGACGGAGGGCGGCAACGATATATCACCCGCAATTACTTCTTTGGGACCAATTACGGATGAGACTGCTTCTTTAACATCATTAGAGTCACTCTTAAGCGCAATTTCTTTTAGATTAACTAAAACATCATGTATTGTTTCTTTAATACCCTTTATTGTAGAATACTCGTGCACAACTCCGTTAAATTTTGCACGTGTTATGCTCGTGCCTTGAACTTCTCCTAATGAGGCTTTACGCATGGCAATTCCTACAATACTAACTTGGCCCCTCTTAAAAGGAGATATAACAAAACGACCATAATGAAGACGCTTATTCTCTGTCTTGGATTCAACGCACTTCCACTTAATTGTCTGGGTAGAGACAGATGTTTCAAACGTGAGCATAGAGGAATCCCCCTTTAGTTTAGTTTTCATAAAACTACTAATTAGACACGTCTTTTTCGGGGGGGTCGACACCCATTATATGGCATGGGGGTTACATCACGTACAAAACTGAGGATTACACCGCTTCGGCGAATAGTCCGCAAGGCAGTGTCTCTTCCGGGACCGGGTCCACTCATCGTAACTTCTGCTTGCTTCATACCCCGATCTATTGAAGCACGGATAGCATTTTCCGCTGCAGCTTGGGCGGCAAATGGTGTGCTTTTGCGCGTACCTTTGAATCCGCAGGCACCAGCGGAACACCGAGGAGCTACCTATCCTCGAACGTCCGTGACAGTAATAATGGTATTATTAAAACTTGCCTGTATATGAATAACCCCCTTCTGTACCCCACGCTTTACCTTTCGTGAACGAACTTTTTTTGAATTAGCTGACATAGTTGATTGATTATTCATATTTGAAGGCTATCATTAATTGTTAATTGGTTCTACGTCTAAAGCTTTTAATTACCCTTGCCTCTGCTTATGTTTCGGATTGCAACGAATTACCATGATTCGTCCACGTCTACGAATCAATCGACACTTTTCACATATTTTGCGAATGGAGGCACGAATTTTCATAGCTATAACCTTAAATTAGTTAGGTAAATATTGATAGATTTGAGATACGCCTTCTCTTTTTATTAAATTGACGCAAAAATTTGAATAAATAGATAATTACTAGATGACCACATCAACAGCAAAATCTATTGATTGTTATTTGTCTGTTTACCTCGAAGTCGATAAATGATGCACCCTTTGGTAAGGTCATAAGGACTTGATTCGGCTCTTACCCTATCTCCCGGTAATATTCTTATGTAATTTCGTCAGATCTTTCCCGATATGTGAGTCAAAACTTGGCATCCATTATCTAAACATGCTCAAGACATGGCATTGGGAAGCGATTCCGTAACTGTACCCTCAATGTCAATAGGATTCTGCTTTTTAATCATTCGAGCTAAAGAAACCCCCTTTAAATCATAGATCTTTTTCAAAAAATTGCTAACTTACTTGATATTGTTAATAGCTTATTTGAAACGTAATTTGGCAACAACCTCTTTTCAACCAAAAACAAGTTTACGAATTACCAAGTGTGGCATAAAACTTCCCCCCCAATTTCTTGTTTTCGAGCCTCCCGATCTGTAACAAGTCCACGAGATGTGGATAAAATGGCAATTCCCATGCCACCCAATATTTTAGGAATTTGTCGACGGTCGGAATAAACCCTCAATCCAGGTTTGCTAATGCGCTTGACGACTGCAATGTGGGGGTCTTTCTTCTTGCCGAGATATTTTAAACTTACGTCCGGAAATTCTTTCCCATTATCCTGGTGCTTTACAAAATCTTTTATGAAACCTTCTTCCGCCAAAATTTGTACTATGCCTTCAGTCACTTTAGTGGCCGGTATCCTGATTATAGCTTTTCTTCTTATGTTGCCATTTCTTATGGCAGTAAGTGCGGTGGCGATGGTGTCGTTATTCATGAAATATCAATCAATGGTTTTTTTTACTTGTTAGTATCGGGATGATTCCTAACCACTTTCTTCTTCTGTTTCCTCTAATTTAACTTTGTGTATTTGAAATTTTTAAGTTATAGACATTTAACAAATTTTCAAACCAGACCAAGTCGAATCTTTCTAGAAAGATTCGACTTGGTCTGGTTTGAAAATTTGTTAAACTTAACGTGCTAAATTCATTTAATCATTTGTTTTTACAACACTTCGGGGGCTAAAGAAACTATTCTAGCGAAGTTGTAATCCCTCAATTCCCTAGCGACTGGGCCAAAGACCCTAGTCCCTCTAGGATTTCCTTCCTGGTTGACGAGGACAGCTGCGTTGTCGTCAAATCTAGCAATCATTCCGTTATATCGTTTTATTCCTTTGCGAGTACATGCTACCACTGCCCTAACCACTTCTGATCTTTTTAAAGACATGTTGGGTACTGCTTCTTTTACTACAGCTATTACTATGTCACCTGTACCGGCATATCTACGGTTGCCAGTTCCTAATACTCGAATACACATCGATTTGCGGGCTCCACTGTTGTCTGCTACATCTGAATAACTTTGAGTTTGAATCGTTTAGTAATCGAGAAAAATAATAGGTTTATTTTTAGTATATTCGAGTGGATAAAGATATATTCACCCAAAATCTTTTGGGGGAATAATGGAATTGTTGTTATCGCAATTAATCTAATTGGTAAAGTCTATTGCTTTTAATAACAATTTTCATAACAATCGGGGTGACGACTTAGACATGACACTGCCGTCGTTGTTATCATTATTAGTATTTTATATATTTTTGTTTTAACAGATATCACGATTTTGCAGTAGTTATCACTCGCGTAGGCACAGGCATTTTGTGCGCAGCCATTGCCATGGCAGTTTTGCCTACATCTTCTGATACTCCACTCAATTCATGAATTATTCGACCTGGTTTAATTACGGATACCCAGTATTCCGGAGATCCTTTGCCTGATCCCATACGTGTTTCCGCGGGTCTCATGGTGATAGGTTTGTCGGGAAAAATGCGTATCCAAAGCTTTCCACCTCGACGTGCATAGCGTGTTATTGACCTTCTCCCGGCCTCTATTTGTCTAGCCGTAATCCAAGCAGGTTCGAGGGCTTGAAGAGCAAATTTTCCGAAGGAGATGGTATTGCCACGACTAGATACGCCCTTTAATCTTCCTCTATGTTGCTTACGATATTTAGTTCGTTTGGGGTTACAGTCGATAGTGATAGAATCCATCAATCTCTGTTGCAAAACTGGACGTGGTAGTCTCCCCCCCAACCAGCTTCTCAAAAATTTGTTACCAAATTGGATATTTCGCAAACTTATTTATGTTTTTTCTGCTTTTCATTCTATTTTTAAAAAGAAAGTTGGTTTTAAATTTACAGGCGAAAATAAGCTCGATCTTATCATTTATTTTCTGCTTCTCAAATATGGGCTTCTTTCGCCATCCCATTTTCCGAATCTCAACATTAACATTAATGAAATAAAATGAGTCAGATTTGAAATTCCCCTCGTTGCTTCAGTCTCTTGTTACAAACGTTTTGGCCCCCCCCCCGACAACGGAGCTTTTAATCTTATCCTAATTGTGAGGAGTCAACGTTCCTAATATTAATTGACTCAAAGCTCTAGTTCAGATATTGACAATTTGGAGATTGTGCTACATCACGCAGCTTTTCGGGGGTTGAACGGTTAACCATACGATTTTGATAAATAAATATTGAATGATTTCAATTCTTATTTATCGAACTAATCCTAACTTGATGTTGGTTTCAGCTTCCCCATAAAAAAGACTTTTTATGGATAGAAACTTCCATTTGCGATAAGATAACTCCAGCCTATACCCAGCATTCACTTATTTAGCACTCAAAAGTAGGCGGTCTACTATCTTATCAATTAGTTCTTTTGTGGATAAAGAGATGTTGCTGGGACGAGTCGCACACTAAGCATAGCAAAGATTATTTATAGTTTAAAATGAAAAAGATTGAAATTCTAATAGGATGAAACTGAACTCAGCTGTGTCAAAATTAATTAAATAATTCTTTTTTCATTGTGTAGGGATCACTCAGTACCCCGAAATGTCCAAGTCTTTATGCCTAAAACCCCATGAATCGTCTGAGCCGGGTGATGAAAATACGCGACACGGGCCTTAATGGTTTGTAGAGGGACCCGACCCTCTCTGGCCCACTCAACCCGAGCCATTTCACTACCGTTTAGTCGTCCGGCTATTTGTATCTTCATACCTTTATCGCTAGTTCTTGCAGCTAGTTCCATAGCTTTTTTCATAGTTCGCCGAAAAGGAACTCTATTTCTCAGTTGTGAGGCAACATGTTCTGCCAAGATTTTTGGTTCCCCATAGGGTTGGGTGACACTACTTAGTACTACCCGTAGCTTATGACTTTCGACTCCTGAGATCTTTTCGACGTCTCCCTTCATTTTACTAATCCCTAAACTTCGCTCTTCAATGAGTAAATCAGGAAATCCTGTATGTATATCAACTCGAATGAGATCTGTTTTTCGTTGGATTTCAATATGTCCAACTCCGCCATAGTTTGTGGCGTCCCTTATATGTTTTGCAATATATCTCTCGACAGAAGCGCGTATTTGTCTATCCCCTTCGAGAAACTTTGGATAATCCTTTGTCCGTGCGAACCGATGAGAATAATGCTTCTAACTTACACCGAGTCGAAAACCAAGTGGATGAATCTTTCGTCCCGTATCTATTTATCCTCAACTCAATGTTAACCTATTTAATACTTAGTAATTCTATTTGTAGTTTTGTTTAACTTTTCAACATTTTTGAATCTAATTAGTACACGTTTTCTATGGAATCACCTTTCCATCTTTTCAACAAAATTGGAATTTGACTTAATGATTACTTTACAAATGGGTTTCTTTATAGGGTAACCCCTTCCTTGGGCTCGAGGTCGAAATCTTCTCAAATATGCGGAATTTTCAACTAAGGCTTCACTGATGAACAACTCGGATTTATTCAACCCAAAATTGGTATTAGCATTTGCCGCTGCAGAAAGAATCAATTGTGATATTAAACAACACGTTTTATAAGGCATAAACTCGGGTAATACAAGTGCTTTTCCGTACGAACAGCCTCGGATTCGATCAATAATCCGTCGTATTTTTATAGGTGACACGCGGATATTTCTACCCAGGGCTCTTGCTACGATTTTTGAATTCTTTTTATTTTTCATGATATAAAATTTCCTAATCAGCGACGAGATCCCTTATCGTTTTTGGCATGTCCCCTAAAATTCCGGGTGGGTGCAAATTCTCCCAATTTATGACCCACCATGCGATCAGTTACATAAATTGGTAGATGCTCCCGCCCATTATGAACAGCAATAGTGTGACCGATCGTGATAGGTACGACTGCAGAAGCGCGAGACCAAGTTAGAACTAATTTTCTTTCCCTTCGTATATTAAGGTTTTCGATTTCTCGTATTAAATGATTAGCTACAAAAGGACCTTTTTTTGATGAACGTGCCATAGCCTATCTATTAACCCCCTACTTAATTTTTTCATTTATCAAAAACCTTTACGTCGACGAAGTATGAAGGGGTTGCTGTATTTTTTACTTTTTCGACTTCTTTTTCCAAGCGTGATATGTCCCCAAGGGGTTGATGGTTTTTCCCTACCAATTGATGTTTTGCCCTCTCCCCCTCCGTGGGGATGATCCACAGGATTCGTAGCTGAACCTCTCACTTTAGGGCGTTTTCCTAACCAACGCTTGGATCCAGCTTTTCCTAAGCCCTCGTTCGTTATATCGATGTTTCCGACTCGGCCTATACTTGCTAAACAGTTCCTATATATTAAACGAATTTCGTTGGAAGGCAGTCTTAGCGTAGCGAGTTGACCTTCCTTTGCAATTACTTTTGCTGCCGTGCCAGCTGCTCTAACTGATTGCCCGCCTTTCCCAGATTTTAATTCTATATTATGTATAATGGTACCTAAAGGTATTCTGGTTGAGGTAGACCTCCCCCTCCTCTTACTTTCCCTTAAAAGGGAAAAAACGACTGGAGAAAACCCCTTCCCAAACTGTATAAGCCTATTTCGAAGCATACAGCTTTCCGGATATGATAGGCACCGCTGCTGGGTTTCGGTAGTACCAAAACCTACTAACAAGCAAATAATTTTTGGGCCATTTATACTGTATCCTTGGCTTTTTTGCCCGCATCTGGCTTTCTTCCAAAAATTCAGTATTTTATTTCTAAGAATTTAGCAGCAGAATTAGTGACTTCGCTGATTCGCGTTAGCATTAGTCAATGTTCAGGATAACTTAGGAAACTTCTTTTATTTAGCTTTGACATAATTTCAGTCCTATATAATAGAATAATATATAGACTTTTTGTTTCTGCAGCTTCGATTTTGCCTCTGACTTCCAAATCGAATATCCTGAATTCGTATTTTTCACGCCTTCAGTGTATGCGTAGGGGGCCCTTTGTTGCTACAATTTCGAGATTATTTATCTGTTTCCATATTATCTTACCTTTGCAAATTGATCTTTATTTAATCGTTTTATTTTTTAGTGTAGCACATGCTGTTGTCCCTATTGAGTTGCCCCAACCAGGTTTACTCCATAGTATTTAATAACGTTGAAGTAGTGCTGGGTTTACGGGCCCAGCCTACAACCCGATCGATTCATTTCGGAATACGCAAATCAATTATTCAATCCGCACTCAGAGGTAAGGCATTTCCAACTGAAATGGTTGCGTCAGGACTAGATGTTATGATATCTCCAACCTCTATTCCCCGTGGATGCAAGATGTATCCTTTATCACCATCGGTGTAGTTGATCAAACAAATTAAAGAATTTCTATTGGGGTCGTATTCGATACTGGCCACTCTTCCGGAAACATCTAATTTGTCTCGTCGAAAATCAATTTCACGGTATAAACGCTTGTGCCCGCCTCCCCGATGTCTACTCGTAATGATTCCCGCATTGTTGCGACCAGTTTTAGATATTCTATGATAAGTCAATCGTTTGTGAGGCTTAGATTTTACCGCCTCCCTAAATTGTGGAATGGCTTGATTCCGAGTTCTTGGAGTATACGCTTCATACAGTCATATGGCCATACTTATTTTTCCTTTTTATTTTTATGCATAATCTTTTATTTTGCGAGAAAGTAAATCTTCCCTAACTATTAGTTTAAAAATAGTGGAATCAGATGATTAGCTCGAAGTCTAACAATCATTTTTTTCTTATTTGTAAAATTCGAACTCCATTTGTTTTTATTTCTTGTTCGGCTACTATTGATCCCTTCTACTTTAACGTCGAAAAATTGTTCAATCCAATTCTTCATTTCGGTTTTAGTTAACTTTGAGTCTACATAGAAAGTATATTGATTTTGTTGCAATAAACGAATAGACTTTTCGGTAATCAATTGAGTTTTGAAATTTTCCATAATATCTTTCTCGCTTTGTCTCTTTTACTTCAATTATTCTTAATAATTTATTTTTTAACTTTCCCCCCCCCTTTTTTGTTCCTGTATAGTATATTAGTTTGACTTTCTCTCTTATAAGCCTCCGATCTACTTTACAAAGATATTTTTAGTTCTTCTGCTTTTTCCGTTCTTTTATTATTTGCATCCAACAGGAGTTGAACCTGTGAATTCGCCAATTATGAGTTGGGTGCTTTAACCGTTCAGCCATGGATGCTAGTTAGTGGTAGTATAGCGCAACCAGTAAAAGCTCGTCAAGGAACGAAAAAAGTCGCAATTTGTCTCTCCCGCCCGGCGTGTGTGCCTACCAATTCAACAAGTAGTTTTAGTTGTTGAAATTGAAAGGATTCCGGTGAAAAATGAAGAAGGACAAACAAGCAAGAAAGAGTTCGAGACGAAATTGCTGGTGGGTAATCTAACCAAATGATGAGGGATTCCTCGAGAAGTTAACAATTAGTCTTCATATTGAATGATTATGAATCCTTCACGGAAGAATGGGTTTGAAACATACACGAGGAAGGTTCTGGGGGCAATATCGGTTGTGAATCTCTTACGAACCAAGAGCCGTGTGAAGTAAAAATTTCATGCACGGTTCCGAATGAGCGGAAAGATCGGAAATCTTCTTTTCGACTCTAACTCTCCTATACCAGTCGTTGCTTTTTTCTCTGTTACCTCTAAAGTAGCAGCTCCAGCTTTATTTACGCGACTCTTCGGTCTAATTTTTCCACATTTCTCTAATGAGTGGCATATCGTGGTAGGATTATTAGCTACTTTTAGCATGATATTAGGAAATCTAATTGCCATTACTCAAATAAGCATGAAACGTATGCTAGCTTATCCCTCTATAAGCCAAATTGGATATATTATGATTGGAGTACTTGCTGCAGACCCGGAGAACGGTTACGCAAGTATGATAACTTATACGTTTATTTATATACTCATGAATCTGGGAACTTTTGCTCGTATCACCTCATTTGGTTTACGAACCGGAACTGATAATATTAGGGATTACGCGGGATTATATACGAAGGATCCTGTTCTAACATTCTCTCCGGTTTTACGTTCACCATCCCTAGGGGGTATCCCTCCACCATCTGGTTTTTTTGGTAAACTCTATCTCTTCTGGCATGGGTGGAAAGCTGGTTCGTATCCATCAGTTCTGGTAGCGCTTGTCGCAAGTGTCATTTCTATCTATTATTATCTTAAAATAATTAAATTAATGTTCACTGGGAAGAATGGGAGGAGCGATGCATCCACAACTTATATACGAAATTCATTAGTTTCTCCATCAATTTCAATCTCAAAGAGTTCTGTTGAAATAGCTATGATCATTCGTGCGCTAGCATCAATCCTATCGGGTATATTGATAGATCCCATTATCGGGATCACACGGAATACTCTATTTTAGACTCACTTCTTGTGATGCGAACTTCTCTTTTCGAATGATTCTTTATTAGAAGCCGGTTCTGCTGTCCCAACTAGTCTGTCTCTGCAACTTACGAAATAGTTCTATCTTCGGTAATTGATCTTGACATTTTCCTATCTAGCTTGTATTTGTCTTTTCGCACCCGGAACGGAATCACTTGCTAGGAAAATGATCACCCGTCTACTGCGGGGGAGATAGAAGTATTTTTGCGCGATGCACAGCTGGGGTTGGGCAGTAACAACCCATGCTGCTACATCCAAATATTGAGGCGGAAAGAAAGAGAATGCCTATCTCTTTTGTCTCTTCATATGGTATTATTCTATTGATCCCGAAAATAAAAAGAGACTCTATGTAGAAAGAGGCAATCAACCACCCGTTTGGGATGATTGATTGATTGCGGGCGAGAACAGATTCGAACCCTCGGCCGTCGTCAGTATGAAGTGGAACCTTACCACTCCATGAATAAGCAATGAGTAATGAGGAAGGTCCAGGTACCTCATCTAAACCTTGGAGTCTCCCAGTTAGTAAATTTGGTAAAAAAGAGATGAAAATTCGGTTCAGCAGTTGACAGGCATAAAAATTCTTCATAAAATGAAGTTGTGTTGGTGAGCGGAACTCCACCACTCTTCCCTGCTTTCGAAGAAAGGATAGACATACTAGACTCAAAATCTAGTATCGCATAGTACGTAGGTTCAAAATCCTATCCTACGCGAGACGTAGGAGATGTTGCATTTATGAGAGAAGTCTCTCGACTTCTTGCTTCTAACCATTGGTCGACTTCCATGCCTGTCTCCTCGAGTGAAAAGACACTGGAAATGTCTCCCCGACTCGAGAGGCGAGTGGGTCCCATTGCAGAGATAGGTGAGGCATTAAGTCCCACCTTTTCTTTTTTGTCTTTCCAAACCAAGCAAGACTGGGACGGAAAATCCTAACATCCAAAAGTAAAGTAAAGTATTGGAGCGAGACCCAATATTCAAGGAATAGTCTTACAAATAGAAAAGAGAGAAGAAAAAGAAAAAAAGGACGACTGAAATATGAGCGCGATTCTTATAAAGAATCATAATGTAAATGAGATGAACCAAAAATGTTAGTAGTTGGTTACTTGGTGTCTCAAAAAAGAGAGAGGAGGATGGGACTCAAAATCCCATCCTTCCTTTCCTTGTTTCCGAAGGACTCTAAATCCTTCGAGTGGGACTCAAAATCCCACTCATAAGCCCATCCCATAAGGGCCGTTTCTTTCATCTACCCTACCGATACCTCCATCTTGATCTTGCTTGATATTGCTTAATCCTGCCTTTAAGTCAGATGTGAAAACCCTCTACTCTAGAGTAGCGGAAGAGAAAAAAACAGAATCAGGAAGAGAAGTAAGAACCTCTCCTCCCTCTGATCAGATCAGAGGGAAGGGGAAAATCAACACGGTTAATCCGCGCAAAATTTTGTGGATCCGTGGGGGGACTGAGAACCACTAATCCCTTGGTAGTCGTCTTTGCTCAATCTCTATAATTATTAGAATCCTCACACGCTATTATCTAACTCCCTTTCTTTGGAGCTTTTCGCGCGGCATTGTTGCATGTTCGACTTAGATTGTTGCATGTTCGACTTAGCTGGTGTAATTTATGGAGTACATTACGGCAGGATCTTTCACCCCACCCGTACGGGCCAGCAAAGCCTCGATCTTTAATTTAAGGGTTGGGCGACTATGCTCTGCTTATGTCGAAGTCAATCCCTATAGAGCTATAGAGAGAGTCCATTCAGGTGATCCCTAGGTTGCGCGTCTGGTAGTTGACCAGCCGCTTGCTTGGTACTGCGTACATAGAACCTGTTTGTTACAAACAATACTGGAGGGTTGGTCGCAGGTGAATAATAGCGTTCGGACCCAAGTGCCTCCATTCCACAAACTGGAGGGGATTTCCTCGCTCCTGTCGCGTACGACTAGCCCTGCGGCGAGCAGATAATCCCCGTGCTATAGTTGCGTCAACAGGAAAGATCTCTGGGAGAAGAGCGAAAGAATCATGCTCAAATATTCCGAAAAGGAAAAAGTCAAAGTCAAAGAACGAAGGAATTTGAATTACCACTAGTACTAGGCAGAAAAGTCCACTTGCTAATAAAACGAATAAGAGTTCATTCCCGCTCATATTCTTTGATGAGTCGTTTCGCGGGTTCGTTGAATATTGGTGATTGCTCCTAATACTAATACTTAGGGCAGTTCAAGTTCAGTCGGTTGACTACAGCACAGCACCGAGCACATTGGTGACTTCTCGTTCTCCCGGGCGAGGAGGGATTCGAACCCCCGACACCGTGGTTCGTAGCCACGTGCTCTAATCCCCTGAGCTACAGGCCCCGACTCCATTGGATCCGTTCCGAGATTCACGGAAACAGACTGGGCTGGAACCACCT